GAAGCCGAAGAGCATAGCGGGGCGAAGCATGCGGGCTTCAATCTCATCATTAGAAAACGCATAAATGCTCTTTTCGTGGAGATAGACTGGAATATGGAGCTTGGGGCTGAGCCTTGTGTCCTCCGGCCAAAGGTTCAGAAAAGCGAGAAGGTCCAATTGGTATGGCTAAAGATACGAGGTTCGAAAAAAAATATTTCTCTGTTCAAAAATATATTGTGTGCCTTTCGAGGTAGAACTTTATTTCGACCAAATTACAGGAGGAAACTACCACATAAAAACAAGCAAGGTAGTTTTATTGAGCAGCTTGCTTATGGCGCAGGCCCTGCCTGTATCTTGTACTTAACTAGAGAAGCACCGGATAATACATGGTGACAGTTATTACCTTTGGCCTCATACAACCAAAATATAGTTTTATTATACGGACAACCTCAATCTACTTTAGTCAATCATATGGATATAGAAAAAGCGGCTAATTTAGAAATAACATCAGTATTTCAACAACTTTCTGAGCTCATTTTTTACCCATATAATTCTCTATGTTTTCGTTTGAACAAGCCAATTCATGCTCTACCCACTATACAAGAAAAGATGCAAGGAGGATTGCTTAGTCACCAGGGGATAACCACTTAGTGACTAACTTGAGCCCCCACTTTGCCAAGTAAGGCCGCAGGCTTTATTGACAGAACTGGGGCGCGTAGTTCATAGCGAAGCTCTTTTCTTTCAATATTTTGGGAAATCCCCCGAAAATATTTTTTGTTGCGAAAAGCAGCGCCCTCGAAGATTGTAAAGATTTAAGCTAATGGATGATTTGTTTTTTTGGCGAATAACGGGATTTGAACCCGTGTTTTCAAATTCACAATCTGACACTTTCACCTATTAAGTTATACTCGCCCTTTCTTCTAATTCAGACATTAAAATACTCGCTATCGGATTCGAACCGATAACCCATAAGAACAGATTTTGAGACTGCCGTGTTTACCATTTTCACCAAGCGAGTATGCTCACTATCGGACTTGAACCGATAACCCATAGGAACAGATTTTAAGTCTGTCGTGTTTACCATTTTCACCAAGTGAGCTTAGGGAAGCGAAGCGCAGAATGGAAACACAATCTTTTTGTTTCGTTTTCTTTTTGCCATTTCATTTTATAGACATCTCCGGCTCATCCCGACTCGGCCGAATCTGCGGCATCTTCTCAAATATTTGAAAAATATAATGCTTTTTTATAAGAAAATAATAAAGTGCAAAGGTTAAAATTTTGAGCTTTGTTTTACGTAGTTTCGCCATCTATATAATAGAATATGGTAGAGGATAATAAGTTGGCGAGGAAGTAAAAATATATATATATATCTATATATATATATATATATTTTTTATTCTGTGGTCTTGCAATTGTGCTTGAAGCTAAGGGCCCAGCCCCCTATCTCTTAACGTTTTCGTCAATCAAATAAAGGCTTCGTTTAGCCAGGGTTATTCTCCTCCCCTGTCGAATCGCCCCGCGAACAAAGTAGGCGAAAAAAATAAAGATTTTTTTTGTCCGCCTTACTCTCTTCCATCACTCAAATGGCCCTATGAGCTTTTGCCAAGCAAAATATTGATTGCATAAGCCATCGACTTTCACAAAGACCAATAAAGTGATAACAGCAGCGTAGCCAGGCTTGTTCCGCCCGCTGTGCGCAAAAAAAGAGTTTTTTCCGGCACTTAGTAAAACAAAATTTTGACACTCCTTGCGTTGCGGATGGTGAGTGGATTACTAATAACATGGAGTGATCCAAGATGACCTCTCTTTCAATTTCAATTATGTTCTTATATAGTAGTAATGGCATGCGGCGAACTCTATTGGATGCGCCAAAAACGTGATTTGTTGGGCTGTGTCAATTTAGTGAGATCGACATAGCCTTCATCCAAGTCTCGGCTCGTGCAGCTGTCGCCCAAAATACAATCAATTAATTATCTACCCAATCGACTGTATTTTGGTCACAATAAAAAAAACTGATTTATGTATGTATTTATTAATTGTAACTTTACCTTCACTAGGTAGTTGTGTAGCAGGTGCTTTTGGTCGTCTCCTTGGTCTACGAGGAACTGCTATAGTCACAACCACGTGTGTTTCATTATCTTTCATTTTCTCCCTGATCGCTTTTTATGAAGTTGCACTGGGAGCCAGTGCTTGCTATATAAAAATTGCTCCATGGATTTTTTCCGAGATGTTTGATGCTTCTTGGGGCTTCTTTGGCGACCGTGAAGTCACCGGATGAATTGCTGGATAGATAGATTATCTGGACGCTGCAGTTGCTCTGCGGTGAGACGGACTCGACTCACTCCCTGGGGTGAACTCCTGTAGAGCATCATAGCATGTCGGGAAAAGGGCATACTGGACGTAACCAAAAATATCCTTGGCTGTGCTCTGACCGTTTCTTTGAGACACAGGTGAGGCCGTAGGTCACAAACGTAAGGTGGAGGGGGTATCCCAAACTTGGCGCATCGGGCGAGGCCCGCGTTCCCCTCGCATATAGGCAGGCAGCAGGAGGGCGCATATGCCTGGACAAATAGGGGGCCTGAATCCAATAAGGACAGCACACCACTTCAAGCGCACCTATGTCTCGGTATCGATAGAGTATTCGGTGGAACCGGTGAACCATACATTTCTTTAGATGGGGATGCGTGGGACAGAGGGCTCATAGTACCTGCCTACCCGCTTCAAATATTCAAAAATTTTTTTGCTGCGAGTTTTTTCGGAAGGACACTGATATCGGCAGAAGGGAAGGGGCCTAAGTCGGCGGATGCCGTACGCTTGAGTGGCAAAGGGAAGCGACACTATACGGCTAAGCGATAGGGGAAGAATATGCAGCGAATAAAAAAAAATTCTTTTTTGCTGTGGCCTGCTTAAACATATAATGGTTACTCCAAGCCTTAATGACAATCTCAAGTTGGTGAGCCGTGTGATAGGTAACTATCTTGCACGGTTCGGAGAGCACTTTATTATTTTACTCGAGTGAACGGCCGCCGCATTGCGGTACGCAAAAAATTTCCTGCTTGATTCTGCGATTGATTAAAGGCCCCAGTAAAATAAAACTTTTGACTCTGTGTTTGATAGTCCGACTGTAGTTATGTTAATCGTGGTTACATTCGTAAGTAGCTTAGTTCATCTCTATTCCATTTCATATATGTCTGAGGATCCACACAGCCCTCGATTCATGTGCTATTTATCCATTTTTACTTTTTTCATGCCAATGTTGGTCACCGGAGATAACTCTATTCAATTATTTTTAGGATGGGAAGGAGTAGGTCTTGCTTCATATTTGTTAATCAATTTCTGGTTTACACGACTTCAGGCCAATAAAGCAGCTATAAAAGCTATGCTTGTCAATCGAGTAGGTGATTTCGGATTAGCTCTCGGGATCATGGGTTGTTCTACCATTTTTCAAACAGTAGACTTTTCGACTATTTTTGCTCGTGCCAGCGCCTTTTCCGAACCCCATCATTATTTCATTTTTTGCAACATGAGATTTCATGCCATAACTGTTATTTGTATTTTACTTTTTATCGGCGCTGTTGGAAAATCTGCACAAATAGGATTGCATACTCGGTTACCTGATGCAATGGAGGGTTTTCGAATGAATATCTGAGGGCTCTCATGTGCCAATAGGTACATTATAACAATCTCACTGTATGCCGGAATCGTCGATCAAATGAGAGTCCCCATCGGAAAAATATCTCATTTTGGCCAATCGGCAGGAACCCTATAAGGGAAGGCCAAGCCCACCCGACGAAGTAAAGGCTGAAGGAGCTCTATAGGATCCTCAGAGACTGTACGTGAGACCTCTTGTTCGAAATGGAATTTATTCCTAAAAAGAGAAGCTGACCAGATTTAACTAAGATACGAAGCATTCTTTTGTCGTGAAGATTCGATCATCTTTTTTTTAGATTATATAGTCTAGATATGCAGGTCTTATGGAATAGAAGGATCCATACGGAAAAAAATATATATATATTGTTTTTTTCCAGCGCGGCCTGATGTTATGTTACATCCCAACTTTCCGCCTGAGCCCAGCCTTATTGTCATTCTCACCAAAGCGCCGCGCGCTGAATCTACCAGGATGCCATTTAAAAAAGCTTAAATATTTTTTGTTGCTTTGCGAAATATATCTATACTCGCGAAAAGCGTCGGAAGGATGGAGCTGAGACGGTGTTGTCTCTCATGTATAAAAGAAAAAAAAGCATCTTAGTTATTAGGGACGCAGCATCCGTAAGATCCTCGAGAGAGTCTCTATTTCATAAGTGGAAGATACAGTCCCTACTCTCATCAACTTATTACCTAATGCTCTAAAACAGTATTTCTTTGCCCTACGGGAGCGTAAGAGATTATGAAAAAGAGTAGCCCACTCCAGTATCTGCTTTGATTCATGCAGCTACTATGGTAACAGCAGGCGTTTTTATGATAGCAAGGTGCTCCCCTTTATTCGAATATTCATCCACTGCTTTGATCGTTATAACTTTCGTAGGGGCCATGACGTCATTCTTCGCGGCAACCACTGGAATCTTACAGAATGATTTAAAGAGGGTCATAGCCTATTCAACTTGTAGCCAATTGGGCTATATGATATTTGCTTGCGGTATTTCCAGCTATTCCGTTAGCGTATTTCATTTAATGAATCACGCTTTTTTTAAAGCATTACTTTTTCCGAGTGCAGGTTCAGTGATTCATGCCATGTCAGATGAGCAGGATATGCGTAAGATGGGAGGGCTTACTTCCCTGTTACCTTTCACTTATGCCATGATGCTTATAGGCAGCTTATCTTTAATAGGTTTCCCTTTTTGTACCGGATTCTATTCCAAAGATGTTATTTTAGAGCTCGCTTATACTAAATATACGATTAGTGGTAACTTTGCTTTCTGGTTGGGAAGTGTTTCTGTCTTCTTCACCTCCTATTATTCTTTTCGTCCACTCTTTTTAACCTTCTTAGCATCAACAAATTCATTCAAGCGAGACATCTTACAATGTCATGATGCGCCCATTCTTATGGCAATCCCTCTAATCCTTCTGGCTTTCGGAAGTATTTTTGTAGGATACGTGGCCAAAGTGCGACCTGTTAGCCCATAGGTCACTCCCGTGACAAAGCGGCTGTTGCTTACTCAAAAAATAGATTATTTTTCGAAGTGGACGATAATTGGGAATTGGATGCGGGCGAAATTCCCGTCAATGGCTGAGATGTTCAGTCGACTCTCCTCCTTTTGTGGGAGGTCCGGCAGCCCCCGAGTTGGAGGTAAGCAGAAAAAGGAGGAGGAAAGAGGCCCTGGCGAACCACTAGAAGTAAACAAGTGTAAGCTTTGTTGCCCGACAGTATCAAGTACTGACCACACTGAGGGACGAATCCTAGAATTGAAGGGAGGAATGAAGGGTACTGGCAGTGCAAATTTTTGGTCTTGCACCGAACATCCAATGGACCTTGGACTAAAGGGCCACTGTCTGAAAGGACTATGTCCAAGGGACCACCCCGCGAAGTACATCTTGCGCCTATGGGCCGCTATAACTATCCAATACACTCAAAACTGGAAAACTCTGGTAGGGCTCCCTTGCGGCGGGCTGCCAGGCTATAGGCCCAACGAGAGCAGGATTCTCTAAAAAGCCAAGGCCGCGGAGTGCAGACAGCAAAAATAGATTTCTTTTCGCAGCATTTTAATTATGCCCACTTGGAGATTTAGGATTTCAGTAAAAACTGGAAAGGAGAATAAGTTATGAGTAGGTTCTACATAAATACCCAAACGATACCCTGGGAACAAATTCCTTGGCTCGAGGTCGAGGCAGTTGTTTTTAGACCCCAAACCAAGATTTACCAAGCTTCTCGTTCCGACAATATGGATAAGATGTGTGCTCTACAATTTAGACTCATACGAAATCTACATGCCAGACTCTTAGCCATGAGACAAGTTACGCGGGAGAACCAAAGGAAAAAGGACCCTGACATTTACAAGAAGTTGGTTGCCTCGGGATCACAAAAAATAGAAATGGCAAGAGGTCTTCAATTGGATGGAAAGGCTACGCCCATTCGTCAGATGATAATAGCAGAGCCCCGAAAAGGGGAAGAGCACCCCAGAAAACTACGAGCAAAAAAAAAATATAGATTTTGTTGCGCCTTTTCCGCACTAAGCGCAAAAAAATGTAGAGTCAATCAGGCACGCTTTGCGCCCGGAAAATGGAAAGCAAAAAACAATCTATATTTTTTTTTTCGAACTAAACTTCGCGTCTTTTCATCTTCTCGGCCCACTTGCGTCACCGAAGACAGAGCGAAGCAGGCTTTAATCAAAATGGCCTCAGAAGCCGAATGGGAAGCTCGCTTCGGACCCAATTCCTATGGACTCAGACCCGGACGAAGCTGCCAGGATGCCATCAAAACCATATTCAACGCTATTCGAGCTAAGCCCAAGTATGTTTCGAACGCGGACATTTCCGAATGTTTCGATCGCATCGACCACCAAGACCTCTTGGACAAACTGAAAACTTTGCCTAATTTAGCCAAACAGGTCGAAGCCCGGCTTAAAGTCGACCTCATGACCGGATTGGGAAATGATGCTCGGTACATGGAAAGGGGCACCTATCGCGTGATCTTCCCACTGCTAGTCAATATTGCCCTCCATGGGATGGAGACAGCTTTGACAGAGTGGTCACTGAGAGCATATCCCAAAGGACCAGCTCTGATACTGGTTAGATATGCCAACGACTTCGTTGTACTTCACCAATCCAAAGAAATCATAGAACAAGCTCAGGCATTCCCGAGGGAATGGTTAAAGTGCATAGGACTAGAATTGCACTCGGAGAAAATCCAGGTAGTCGACACTGGATCCGGGTTCCAATTTCTAGGGTTTTCAATCAATCATATCTGGAAATGGGGCAAGGTTAGGACTTTAATAACTCCGTCTCGTGAGTCTCGCCGGAGATTTCCTGAAGATATTCGACGGGTCATTCAATTGTCAAAAGGAAAAGCAGCCTACCAGCTTATCATAACCCTAGTACCCCAAATAGTAGGATGGGGCAACTACTTCAAATACTCTGAATGCAACAAGATATTTCGGAGATTAGACCATGATATCTTTCAAAAGATCCGAGCATGGGTATACCGACGGCATCCGACATGGGGTCGTGATAGAATAAAACAAAAGTACTTCCCCGAAAAGAGAAGCTGGCTCTCCAGAAAGAAAGTATACCAAGATAACTGGATTTTGTACGACTCTCGCACAACGGCCTTCGGGGTGAAAAGAGAATATTACCTGGTCAAACTGAGTTGGATAGCTAGGCACGAGCACATGTTGGCGGGACAAAGGAGCCTGATAAAAGGAAGAGCCGCGCGAAATGAGAAAAGAGCGCAACAAAAAAAAAATCTAGATTTTTTTTTTGCTGAAGGGCTCTTTCTTTATTACATCGCCCAAACATGTTAGAAGACCATGAGAGCATAAAAGTAGAGCACATCAAAGTGAAATCCTTGTGTGTTCGTGGAGAACAACTTATGGGCAGGCACTGCCATATTGGAGACAAGCAAGAAGATGTAAAAATTCTGAAAGGAGCCGTATGAGGCGGAAGCCTCACGTACGGTTTTGAAGCCAAGCCGTTACATTCCTGGAACGGCTTAGGAACCGATATGATGATTGGTTTAGGTACCAATTTTTGGGCTAATTCCCTTTTCATACTACCAGAAAATGAAATTATTGCCGAATCCGAGTTTGCTACTCCAACAATTATCAAACTAATTCCTATTTTGTTTAGTACTTTAGGTGCTTTCATGGCATATAATATAAATTTTGTAGCAAATCCATTCATTTTTGCTTTGAAAACTAGTACTTTGGGTAATCGATTATATTGCTTTTTCAATAAGCGCTGGTTCTTTGATAAACTTTTTAATGACTTTCTAGTCAGGTTCCTTTTGCGTTTCGGATATGAAGTTTCATTCAAAGTTTTGGACAAGGGTGCTATTGAAATCCTGGGACCTTATGGAATTTCGTACACATTTCGAAAATTAGCCAAGCAGATAAGTAAACTTCAAAGTGGTTTTGTTTATCATTATGCTTTTGTAATGTTGATCGGCTTAACCATATTTATTACCATAATAGGTCCGTGGGATTTTATTTCTTTCTGGGTAGATAATCGATTGTATTTTATTTACATAGTGAGTTTTCTATTTATTCATTTTGAAAACAACATTAGCACGAACTAAAGGGGCATACTTCCTTCTATAATACCATGAAACTTTGAGGGACGCAATGATAAGCCAGTGCTACGCCCTTTTTTTGGCTTCGCTGAGAGGGAGGGCTGAGGCCCGACGAAGCCTAACAAGCAAAAAAATCTATTTTTTGAAGCCTAAGCTATGCTCTGCAGTCTGACCGTGATAGACCGTAGAAAGAAAATGGGTCCTCGAATAAAGCACGTTTATTGCTTTGGGTCTATCTATGGGGGATCTGAAAAAGAAGAAGGAAGAAATAAAGGTTGGAATGATAGAATAATAAATCGAAAGAGAGAAGATGGAAAAAACCATAAAAAAAACGAAAAAAAAAATTTCGGCTTTTTTTATTCTTCTTGACCATGACCGAGGCCGTCCAGTCACGTGATTGAGGCCGTCCAGTCATAATAGCGAGCCCCTAGGGCATTAAACGAAACGGCGAAAGGCGAAGCATGCAATTACATAGTATGCGCAAATAAAAGCTCATCGAGTTATGCAATTATTGCGGGCTTTATGTATATAAGTGCAGGGGGTTATGATGATATACCCATAAGGCCTCTATGGCTGGAGAGCCGGGAAGAAATATGGACCCGCGGCCTGCGGAGAAAGCAGCGCCCCCGGGATCTTCTGGAAAAAGAGTAAACATTTATGTTACAATTTTTAGCTCCATTTTATTCCAATCTCAGTGGTCTCATTCTGTGTCCTTTATTAGGAAGCATTATTCCCTTCGTTATCCCCGATCTCAGAATACGACTGATACGAAGTATTGGTTTGTGCACCTCTTTGATTACCTTCTCATATTCCCTTCTTTTCTGGATACAATTCGATAATTCTACAGCCAAATTTCAATTCGTGGAAACCATTCGATGGCTTCCTTATTCAAACATCAATTTTCATATAGGTATAGATGGTATCTCTTTATTTTTCGTGGTCCTGACCACATTTTTAATTCCCATTTGTATCTTAGTAGGTTGGTCCAGTATCAAGAGTTATAAGAAAGAGTATATGATAGCATTTCTAATTTGTGAATCTTTCATGATTGCTGTGTTTTGCATGCCGGATCTTTTATTATTTTATGTTTTTTTCGAAAGTGTTTTAATCCCTATGTTGTGCGGAGTTGAGCATCCGATATTCGCGGCGCGAAGCGCCGCCTCTGCAGGAGCCTTGTGCAGTAAACCCTTCCGAGTGATCTGAAGACCAGTAGGCTCGCGAAGCTTTCAGAGAAGGGTAGTCTTGTGTGTAAGCATAGCTTTTTGGTCGAACCCGTCGGATGACCTAGTTGGGATCGGGGGTACTCTGAGTGGGTACTTTGCAGAACTTCACTCTGCCTACTCGAATATTGTATAAACATGCAGGAAAGGGTGCTCCTAGGCAGGGAAGAATGGAGTTTTGCTACGAGAAAACGGTTTTCGTGAAGTCTAAGGGGTGCAGACACACTTGCGCGAATTACAGATGACGGCTACAAGGGTGGGTGGTGGGGAACAGAAAAGTACCCGACGCCTGGGGATGGACATAAATTTGTTAACTACCTATTGAGCTGACAAGGATAATCGTCCTGATCTTGAGAAAGGACCTCAGGTCAATTCCTCTGTCGGGAAGTTATTGGCGAGGCCGCGGAATGAGTCGCCGGGACGAAGAAGGAGACCAAAATAGAAAAGTATTTTAGAACTACAAACCGAAAAAAGGCGTAAAGCCCTTTCTGCAAAAATCTATATATTTTTTTTCTTGCTTGGCTTTTATTCTCGGCTCATCCGCTATTTCGAGAGGGAGCCGTATGACGCGAGAGTGTCACGTACGGTTCTTTGAGAAGGGTGTGGGTACTTACAGGAGCTTTTTCTCGACCCATTTATCATGGGGAGATGAAGCCGAGGGCCTATCATCCCTTACTCTCCTATTATCATCGGGGTATGGGGTTCTAGACAAAGAAAAATCCAAGCAGCATACCAGTTTTTCTTATATACTTTACTTGGATCTGTCTTCATGCTCTTAGCCATTTTATCCATTTTTTTCCAAACAGGAACCACCGATTTACAAATATTATTAACCACAGAATTTAGTGAGAGGCGCCAAATATTGCTATGGATTGCTTTTTTTGCTTCTTTCTCCGTGAAAGTGCCTATGGTACCAGTTCATATTTGGTTACCTGAAGCTCACGTAGAGGCACCTACGGCTGGATCTGTAATCTTGGCAGGAATTCTTTTGAAATTAGGAACCTATGGTTTTTTAAGATTCTCTATACCCATGTTTCCTGAAGCGACACTATATTTTACTCCTTTCATTCATACTTTAAGCGTTATCGCTATTATATATACTTCCTTGACTACAATAAGACAAATCGATCTGAAGAAAATTATTGCCTACTCTTCAGTAGCTCATATGAATTTTGTGACTATCGGTATGTTCAGTCTAAACATACAAGGAATTGAAGGTAGTATTTTACTCATGTTAAGTCATGGAATGGTTTCTTCAGCCCTTTTTCTATGTGTTGGTGTTTTATACGATCGACATAAGACTCGACTTGTTAAATATTATGGAGGTTTAGTCAGCACCATGCCAATATTCTCTACGATCTTCTTATTCTCTACCTTAGCCAATATGAGTTTACCCGGTACTAGCAGCTTTATCGGAGAATTTCTTATTTTAGTAGGAGCTTTCCAAAGAAATAGCTTAGTGGCCACATTAGCGGCACTTGGAATGATTTTAGGCGCAGCTTATTCTCTTTGGCTATATAATCGTGTAATTTTCGGGAATTTCAAACCCAAATTCCTCCAAAAATTCTCCGATTTAAATAGAAGAGAAGTTCTAATATTTTTCCCTTTTATTGTCGGAATTATTTGGATGGGTGTTTACCCCGAAGTTTTCTCAGAGTGTATGCATACTTCCGTAAGTAACTTAGTGCAACATGGAAAATTTGATTGAAGAACATAAAAAAGAGGTTTGAAGAAATGTTTGAACATGATTTTTTAGCGCTTTTCCCAGAGATCTTTCTTATTAACGCAACCATCATTTTGCTCATCTATGGAGTTGTATTTAGTACCTCTAAAAAATATGATTATCCACCATTAGTGTGTAATGTTAGTTGGCTCGGTCTACTTAGTGTTGTGCGCCTGGGAGGGCACGTTTGGGAAGACGATGGTTGAAAACAATCGCTCGGGTAGACTCCCTAACCTTATGTGGGATCAGACCGCAGGGAACCATAGCATGGGTACCATCCGCGTTTCGTCGCAAGCACAATCGTACGCATAGGAGTGAGGTAATTTCCCCCAACGGAAGGCGGGGCCGGAAGACACGTGGGCTCGAACGCTACTCACGTGCGAGCAACCCTCCGGACGTAACTGTAATGGACAGAAAAAAATGGTACACGTGACTAAACGACGGGCAAACGACCAAACGCGCAAACCAGGGATCATCCGGATGGACTCGATAGGGACCGGCTTTGATAAAAGCAGGGCGTAGCAAATTCGCTACGATTTTCGGAAGAAAAATACTTTTGAGAATCCCTTGGAGACCAAGGCTTTAGCCAGAATGTACGGGTGACAGATCCTTCCATAATGTACCCTGAGAAATACACCGGGCAATTAATGTTGAGCATACGACGATGCCCTTTGGAGTGAAAGCCTCGGAGGAAAAGGAGGTAGGTGATAATGCGCTGTACTTTCCAGACGCGGCGCGCGCCGCGTCTGGAAAGTACAGCAGACTCGGAGGAGAAGCAATTTGGGATAATGTCATTAAAGAGAAAAAAAAATTTTTCGCTGAGTGCTACTACTTTCAGTCCCATATTAATTAATTAATGAGACTTCCTACGTCAATATACAATCCTGAATAAGAGACTGAGGCAATAGCTGGGTGAAACAGCGAATTTGATTGATCTACCTACAAACGTAGCCAATGAAGGAATGGAAGACCATGTATGTAGCATAACGCCAACTCCGAAATGATCAGTGTTTTCTTTTGTTCATGCAGGCCCGGCCTTGGAGGGTTCCGGTCCGTGGACCTGAAAGAGTTATCATGGGCGAGCCACATGCGGGGAAACTCGCACGTGTGGTTCTGACCGGGGGGGAACAAAGCACCCTATCGGTATCTAATAACTATCTTATTGGTCGCTTCTAGCACACCTCTAACTGTCGCCAATTTATTCTATAATAATTTAATAATAGACAATTTTACCTATTTTTGCCAAATTTTTCTATTAATAAGTACGGCTAGCACTATAGTTATGTGTCTGGGTTATTTTAAAGAAGAGAGTTTGAATGCTTTTGAATCTATTATCTTAATTCTACTCTCTACCGGTAGTATGCTTTTTATGATTTCGGCTTACGATCTAATTGCCATGTATTTAGCTATTGAGCTTCAAAGTTTATGTTTCTATGTGATTGCAGCATCAAAAAGAGACTCTGAATTTTCTACAGAAGCTGGCTTAAAATATTTTATTTTAGGTGCATTCTCTTCCGGAATTTTATTGTTTGGTTGTTCTATGATTTATGGATTTACCGGAGCCACCAACTTCGAGGAATTAGCTAAGATTTTCACTGGATATGAAATCACTTTATTTGGTGCTCAATCCAGTGGTATCTTCATGGGAATTCTATTTATTGCCGTAGGTTTTTTATTTAAGATCACAGCAGTTCCTTTCCATATGTGGGCACCTGATGTATACGAAGGTTCACCCACTCTGGTTACAGCATTCTTTTCTATTGCACCTAAAATATCTATTCTCGCCAATATGGTACGTGTTTTTATTTATAGTTTCTACGATCCAACATGGCAACAACTATTCTTTTTTTGCAGCATTGCTTCTATGATTTTGGGAGCCTTGGCTGCAATGGCTCAAAACAAAGTCAAAAGACTTTTAGCCTATAGTTCTATTGGACATGTAGGTTATCCTTTTATCGGTTTTTCATGTGGAACCCTAGAAGGGATTCAATCGCTACTAATTGGTGTTTTCATTTATATATTAATGACCATCAATGTATTCGCCATAGTTTTAGCATCACGTCAAGACCGTTTCAAATATATAGCAGATTTAGGTGCTTTGGCCAAAACTAATCCTATCTTAGCTATCACCCTGTCCATCACTATGTTCTCATATGCAGGAATACCCCCGTTAGCCGGATTTTGTAGCAAATTCTATCTGTTTTTCGCTGCTCTAGGCTGTGGGGCTTACTTACTAGCCTTAATAGGGGTTGTTACTAGTGTCATCAGTTGTTTTTATTATATACGCTTCGTTAAAATAATGTATTTTGATACACCTAAAAAATGGATTCTATATAAACCAATGGATCGTGAAAAATCCTTACTACTAGCAATTACTTCATTTTTGATCAGTTTTTTCTTTTTATACCCTTCTCCCCTATTCTCAATCAGCCATCAAATGGCACTAAGTCTATGTCTGTAAATTGTATGTCTGATAAATAAATAAAATTTTTATAAGTTCAGCATAATAGTTGCATAATCCACAAGTCTGAATTGTATTCAAGGCTGGATTCGAGCAAGGCCACAGAGCGTAGCTTTTCGCAGGGAGCGATAAAAAAAAAGAATTTTTTTCGCAGATTGGCTTTTGCTAAAAACGAGGAAAGCACTGCGCCTCCAATGACTCTCCGTACCGTTTTATTCCCCCATCCTCCCGGTTGTTCCTAGCCCCATCATCATTTGTTATGCGGATAATGTGGGCACAGCACCGGTTTAATTGCGTCTCGCAGAGAAATGGCCACCGCAGCGTGCGTGAGGCTGTGCGCCCTGAATCATGACAAATGATTTCCATTTGCCAAGCAACGAAGCGGCCCCCTGCTTTTGTCGGCCACTTTTCCCCGGTACCTTGCTTGGGTAACAGAGAAAAAATCTATTTTTGGGAGAGAAAACTGGGTGAAAAACCCCCCGAGCGGAAAAAGGGACTTGAACCCTCAACCTCAGCCTTGGCAAGGCTATACTCTACCATTAAGCTATTTCCGCCAGCTCCGACAGAACAAAACAATAGGGAGAAAATAAGAAGGCCTTTACACTCATCAGATGTATTCTTCTAGTAAAATTCGATGAGGAGGCTCATGCTTGGAAAGATTCGAACTCTCAACCCCCAAATCCGTAGTTTGGTGCTCTATCCGATTGAGCTACAAGCACAAATTTATTATCCTTAAGCACTATGTGTCATGTAGGCTGCATTACTACGAAGAAAAAACATATATATATGATGAAAAAATATTTTGAGAATTGAAAAAAAAGAGATATGTTTTTTTCCCCTATTCACTTGAACGATGGTATACTTTGAAATTAGAATAGTATTACCCTATTGCATGATTTCAAGGCGTTTATGCCTTCTGTGACCCGCGGAAGTTTATTATAGCACCGTGGTCGAATTAGTCAATATTTTGACCGCAGTTAAGTGATCTACTAGATGCATTATAACTTAGTAATCAAGTTCGAAAAAGAATACTTTGTTGATTTGATTAGCTCGCGCTTAGGTTTCACTGCAAAAGGAAAAAATATATATAGATTTTGTTTTCTCATTTCTCCCAATTTCTCAGCTCTATCCAAAAAGCGGAAATGCAGACGTTATTAAAGGTCGCTCTTAGTGTAATGTAATGTTGACCAGGTACAGAGTTTTTTTTAGTTGAAAGCGTTATGGATTATCGTAGGTAAATGAAAAAAAAGTGGCACATAAACAGGCCACTTTTTTTTCATTTACTGCAGCGCAACTCTGGCTGACTATCTTTCTTTGAAATAATTTTGTCCCTTTCGTCTAGGGGTATAGGACATCGTCTTTTCATGGCGAGAACACGGGTTCGAATCCCGTAAGGGATAGCCTTACTTACATATGCTCCGAGAGCCAAGCGAAATGAGCTTTCTAGTGCACGTAGGAATTTCTTGTCCGGAGAAGAAAAGGACAAAAAAAAAAATGGAAAAAAGACTTTTTTTTCAGTGTCTTCGCCCCTTATTTTAGTCTCTCACTGTTCTTTTCTATCATTTCTACCCGTGCCTTCATGATGAACGAAAATCGTGGAGAGCCTACTAGTGATGAAAAGGCGCGGGATATAGCGGCCAAAGGCCCCATTCCCGTGACGAATGGAGCATGAGAAATGAGAAAGAAAAATTTTATGCAACTTTCTAAGAAAAACCAAGTGAGTGGAATATGCCTACAATAAATCAATTGATTCGTCATGGTAGAAAGTCAAAACGGCGCACACAGCGTACTCGAGCTTTGACTCAATGTCCCCAAAAGCAAGGAGTATGCCTGCGTGTTTCGACGAGAACACCAAAGAAACCTAATTCAGCTTTACGCAAGATAGCCAAAGTACGTTCAACTAATCGAAATGAGATAATTGCTTACATTCCCGGCGAAGGCCATAATTTGCAAGAGCATTCTGTGGTTATGGTTAGAGGGGGTAGAGCGAAAGATTTGCCAGGTGTGAAATACCATTGTATTCGAGGAATTAAAGATTTGCAGGGAATACCGAGTCGACGTCGAGGCAGATCTAAATATGGTACAAAAAAACCCAAAGATTCTATATGAATTTATTTGTCAAATCATTGAATTTCAGCTTTGTGTCTGATTTATCGAAGGCAGGAATCAAGAAGAAGGAGAATTGGCCATTTAGCGGAAAAAATCTATTTTTTTTTTCAGAAAGCTTTTTTGCGCGTCGTTTATCGCATTGTAGATATTTATGCCATGCCCTTACAGGGCATGTGCCATCAGGACCTAAAGGTCGTGGGGCAAGCATATACAATAGCTCAGACAATTTGGGCTATATCCGGAGCTTGCATGATAAACAAAAACAATTAATAAAAAAATTGGTCCATATTTGCATGATTGATGGTAGAAAGACGAGATCTCGTGCTATTGTTTATAAAACTTTCCATTGTCTAGCTCAGCATGGCGATATATTAAGACTTTTGGTTAATGCCATAGAAAATGTCAAGCCTGTTTGTGAAGTGAAAAAGGTAAGAATTTCTGGTACTACTCAATTAGTACCATCCATTATAGCACCGAATCGTCAAGAAACCTTAGCCATTCGTTGGATGCTCGAAGCGGCAACCGAACGACGTATTAATAAAAAAAGCATGAGCTTAGATCAATGTTTAGCTGATGAGATATTGGATGCTTCCCGAAAGATGGGGATTGCACGTAAAAAAAGGGATGATCTTCATAAACTGGCTCAAGCCAATCGTAGTTTTTCGCATTATAGATGGTGGTAAACTATTCGGGATAGGAAAAAAAGGGGCTCAAGCGACGAGGGAGGCGAAGCGCATTATTTAGAAACTTTTTTGCGCTTCGCCCCCTTTTGCCCCGTCCCATTCGGGGATTGGGGGGGAAAAAATAAGGCCAAGATTCGTTATGCGCTTGGCTACTCATTTAGAAGGATCTCATGGCTTTTATCATAATGAAACTATTCGTCCTTTCTTAGAATCAGACATTAAGCGTCTCAGCTCGAGATAAGTTTGCCGCATCAAAAAAAGGTTGCGAGAAAGTGGGCGCAGCCAAAATATATTTTTTTTGCTCGCTGTTTTTCCTATCAGAAAATCGACCAGAAAACTAGTAATATTCGCGTAGTTTTTTCCTCTGCACTCTGCAGGTAGCGGTAGCGCACGATTATCAGCACACCAAGGCGACCAAAGAGAACTTTTGTCGAGCTGTGGGGGGGGGGGGAGGAGTATCTGCGGTTTATTCGTTTCGGTAGGAATTAGTCCCCGGGGTCCCGGGACATTCGTTTCCGCCAACGGGAAACTCTACAAGGCCGCAGGGGGCAGCAAATATATATATATATAAAATATTTTTTTTTTCGTAGCTTTTTGCATCCCGCGCGTTCAAAGGTCTTCGACCATCGGTGTGCATTATTTTGCGTCATCAAAAGCAAATCCAGCTTTTTCATTCATTCATTATGGTCGACGCTGAGGCGCTTAGAGAGTAAGGAAGTTAGTGATGTAGCAACTGTCCTGATGCTCCCTACACCAGTCTTTCAATGAAGGTTTATAGCATCATTTGGGTAAATACAAATTAAAATAGTAAAAACATAAGCTTGTAATATAGCAACACCTGATTCCGAACCAGTTAATGCGAATACTATTAAAAAAGGAGCAAGATGCGCTAAATACATAATACCCCCCATAGATAGCATAGTCCAAGCAAACCCGCTTAGAATCTTTACCAAACTATGACCAGCCATCATATTGGCGAATAAACGTATTCCTAGACTTAATGCGCGAAAACGATAAGAGATTAATTCGAGAAGTACTAGGAAGGGTGCTAACGGCAAGGGTACTCCTTGAGGCAATAAAAAACTAAAAAAATGAAGCCCATGTGTTTGAGATCCGACTATAGTGATTCCGATAAAGAGAGATAATGAAAGACCCAGGGTAATTATAAAATGACTTGTTACTGTAAAACTATAAGGTATCATACCAATAAGATTACTAAATAATAAGAAAGTGAAAGTGACAAAAATTAGAGGAAAAAAGCGTTGTTTCATCGAAGAAGGACCGCTTATTTGTTCATTTATCAAGTTAAGCACAAAATCATAGATAATTTCAACAAAGGATTGCCAAGCATTTGGGACTAAGTGTCCTCCATTTAAAGTAACGGAATGAACTAGAAGCAATACTGGACTGATAGTTGATGGCATGAACAAAGATGAATTGGGTCGGTAGGGGAAAAAAATAGTTTATTTTTGCTCCATTTAAACCTTATTCAGGCCCAGGGTTTAAAGCCGCTCCCCTCCCATAGAACCGTACGTGATAGTCTCCCATCATACGGCTCCTCTCTCCCCAGGACCGGCCAAAGGTCCAATAGAGGCTTTTTTATTTTGGCAGTCATCTTAAAGTATTTTTCTTTTATTCAGTCGGAGAGAGCCAGGACTACATTCCTCGCCGTTTATTTTGTGGGAGGTTTTCTATCCATCCTCGAGCGCATTCCACAGTAGTATCCTGGGCACTCGCCCTCATAGCCGTCACCCCAGTCGATCTACCCGCGCGTTCTGTCCAGGATTCTCTAAGCTCGACCGGCGTGTGCCGGCGTGAACATGGTTTGTATCCCGACCCAGGGGCTTCCTTTCACCGTTTACCATCGGCTATTTGAGTAGATCAGTCCTCATATTCGTCTCCCCTCCAAAAGAGCGGCCATTCCCGAGATTCGTAAATCTATCCTGTACAGAACACTTTCCTGACTCCACGGCATCGAAGTAAACGGGAGTTGGATTATCGTCTAAAACCCCGACGAAGTGTTTACACCATCGAGTAGTGGGTGCGAGCTCCGCACGTAAATGAAAGATAGAAATTTCCTATATGAATAGGAATCAATGGAATAATTGCAAATTGTTCTAGCGGACTGCAAGCCATGATGAATTCTCTTTTTTTTCTTCTGGCGCGAGGCGAAACTGAGAAGCCGCTTCGTTGCTTGACGCTTTTCAAGGCAAAGTTTCGAGAGAAAATAAAAAAATATTTTTATTTCTTTCGGTATTTTTTCATATATATATTATATATGAGAAAATACCTCGAAGCCAAGCTTGATTTGCCCTACATTCGCGCAGCGAATAGAGCATTAATTTCTATCTATGTTTTTCCTTTCTTGAATAATGAATGGTAACTTTTTGGAAAAGAAGGAGAGCAAAGCAGAATCAAATGGATTTGAAGAGCTAAAAAAAAATCTTTTTTTTTACTTTCCTGCATTTTGGAATATATATGAAAAAAAATCTATATATTTTTGTGCGCCTAGATTTTTTGTCGGTTTGCTGCGTTCCTTTCCTCTCTAAGCTGATGGACAAAGTATGCGTGATTTTGTGCCATCCATGTTCGTTCCAGAAGAGACTAAAACTCAAAATTTCTAAGCCTCTCCTTGCCCTAATTTTATAAGTCGGGGTCGAAGACCCCAACCAACCATGTGCTTTCCAATATTTGGTCGAAAAGCGAAAGTGAAAAGCGCTCATTTACATAGCGAATTTATGAATCGTTTCGTACGGAAACAACTCGAAGCGGTTTCAGCTCTGAGAGCCTTCGGTGATGCAAGGTTCAAGAGTGTCTGGGAACACAAAGAATCAAGTTTCTAAATAAAAATGGTCATTAATTATCATACATGATGAATTTGCTTCATACGAATTCAGAATCGAAAATAGTCTACGGATTTCACGAGCGAAAGATCGTTTTGTACGTAAAGTTCGCCATGCATTTACTATTACGATATATCGAGATTTATCTACCCGACTGACGAGAACCTGAGACACTTTTTATTTATGATATTGTTCCACGAAGCCTTCTGATGAGCTATATCCAAAGCGAGAGAAGGGAAGCGGATAAGAAAAAAATACATATTTTTTTTGCTTCCTGTTGCACTTTATAACCGAAGGCCTCTTTCGGATCGAGAGCGCTCTTATTTTGCGCTTCTTCCTCTGCTCCAGCGGGATCCCCTTCCCATAGGGAGGGCTCTTTTCTTTCTCATGCCGTGTACATGTGTTGGCTCCAGTTGTTCCTTCGCTCGATTTGTGTTTGCCCGCATCATCTCATCTGGGGAACAGATGATGCGTAGAAAAAAAATATATCTATTTTTTTTCATTGTTGAAGCAAATGATAAAAGGGACTTAGTAAAATAACCATGATACTTTTTTCTGTTTTTTCGAGCATTGCTTTAGTCTCTAGCGTTATGGTAATACGTGCCAAAAATCCAGTCCATTCTGTTTTATTCTTCATCTTAGTTTTTTTCAACACTTCGGGTTTACTCGTTTTGTTAGGTCTCGACTTCTCTGCTATGATCTTCTTAGTGGTTTATGTAGGAGCTATTGCCGTTCTATTTTTATTCGTAGTTATGATGTTGAATATTAAAATAGCAGAAATTCATGAGAATGTATTGCGTTATTTACCTGTGGGTGGTATTATTGGAGTCATCTTCCTGTTGGAAATTTTCTTCATTGTAGATAATGATTACATTCCAATATTACCAACGAAATTGGGTACAACTTATTTAACATATACGGTTTATGCTGAAAAGATACAAAGTTGGACTAATTTGGAAACATTAGGCAATTTACTTTATACCACCTATTTTGTTTTGTTTTTGGTTTCTAGTCTTATTTTATTAGTAGCTATGATCGGGGCTATAGTACTTACTATGCATAAAACTACTCGAGTCAAAAGACAGGATGTGTTCCGACAAAATGCTATAGATTTTGAAAATACTGTCAAAAAAATCAGAGATATTTGAAGGCTTCAGAGAGCTGAAGCCATTAAGAAACTCAAAAAAAAAAAAAGGTATATATATTTTTTTTTGTACGCTTCTCTTTCTTTCCGTCATGCCTTCCCAATCTCTGTTTCTCCCCCGCACAGAACGAGGGAAGCGGGTAAATCCCCGGCCCCGGAAAGCTAAGGTTTTTCAGGACTAAAGTCCTTCGTGAGTCCTTCGTGGAGCCAATAATGAATATGGAGCGGGAAGGAGAAACGGTAAATACAAAAATATATATTTTTTTGACGTATGCCGGAGCGGACGACTTAAATCCTACTTTACATTTTAGTGGTCAAAGAATCGAAAAGTAAAAAATTTTCTATTTTATAAAAGAAATTGCCGCGTGCTGCAACCGCCAAAAGGCGCGGGACGGAGCGGCAAATGGAAATAGAGGTGGTGGCATGACGGCTCGTTTTCTCTTCCAAGTTACTGCATTGCCCTCGATGCATTCATCTTTCCCATCCAATCCAAACCCCTTTACTGCAACTTTTGTCTTTTTTATGGTCAAAGGCGCGAAGCGCAGCCAAATAGTTTTTCGTGTCCTTTTCCTGGGAGTTCCGCGGTTAGCATAAATGACTGTTGAGTAAGCTGAATATATTGAGACAGGATTTAGCTTTTTATAATGCCATTGTTCGGAGTATATCCAAACAACTACCTTATCTTCGTTTGGAGACAAATTTGGAAAACGCAGCATACTATAGATTATGTCTAAGTTAGGCCTCATATGGATAAATCTGATGGTTAAACGCAATTAATTTGGGTTTTCTTAGCTCTCGTTCATGTAAGTATAGCATGGTCAAGCTGTCGAGCATAAAGCATGTAAAATTTTAATGTGTTTTCGCCTTGCGCTTAGCTTCTAATTCCGAATCACTACTCTATGGCGTAGCATCTAATTACTATGTTATTGTAGAACTGAACCAAAGCCAAGTGATTTTTCCATTATATAAATAATTAATAAGTTGCGTAATCTGCTACTTTGAATCCCTTCCAAGCATTGTATTGGTTCGGCTGTCTGTTTCTAAGAGGTTAGTTACACTTAATTAATTAGAGCAAATAACCAAAGCCTTTGTAGGCTCTGTCTCTTCTATATGATGGCACATGGTTAACGGAAGATTAATACTGATCATGTGGAACAGATTCAGTTGTGCGAGGCACTCATAATGAATGGTGCGAAGCACTCGAAATGCATGATGCATCTCTAGTGTAGGGCCGAAGGCGCGGGCTTATTAGGATGTAAGTATGTAGATTGTGTAGGTTTTTCCATTAATAAAGAGATCTATATTTTAGAAGGCTTGGCCTTTTTTTTTCTCTTTGGGAGGAGACAACAATGCTGTTAGGGGATTCTTAGGTCCGAATGGAAAGGCTTGGGTTAATGAACGAATTCCAGGAGTTGGCGAACTACGAAGAAAAAAAATATGAAAAAGCCTCGTAAGTCGTGAGTACACTCCAATAAACAACTAGGATCTTAAACCTTCAGGACGTAGCCGACACTTTCTATAATATAATGGAAGAAGAAAGAGTTGTTGACGCAGTCTACTGGCCACCCCTCGTGACGGAAAACGCATTTGCTTGGGTTTACGCCTTCCATCTTCCATTCTATCAATTGGCTATTTCAGCCGAAGCGGCCTTGCGTGCGATGGAACCCAGACCCCACCGTCTATAATAAATAGCTTATTTTGATGATGGGAATATTCTGGCTTTTTGCGAGAGTAAGGTGGACTGGAAAAGCCCTACGAATGAAGGGAAACTTAATAGGTAATAATCTGGGACTTCAGTATTCTTGACGTTTAAAGCTTAGGAAAGTTTTACGCATAGATGAAAAAAGAAAAAGAATCTTATTATCTTTATTTAGCGTGGAATCTTAGGTTTAAAGTTCAAAATATTTTCTATTTTAAAGGTTGTTTGAATGAAATGACATAAAACAACCACACAAAGTGTTCATAATTCTCTGTCATTTTGGCAGAACGGAGACCTGTAGAGGCTATGAAAATAGCTGGTAATGCCATAGGCGCTTTCATTGCGGCGGGGTACTTGGTTGTACGTGCACGATTTGAATAAAGCAAATGCATCAGGATTCTAGGGAAAGAGCCTAAAATTGAAGAAGCTAAAGCTCGATTAGGAGGTACTACTTACTGACAAAGCTAAAAACACGGATCCGTTTTTGGAGGAAATTGAAGAGCGTTAAATGAAAGAAATTAATGCTTGTTGGTTAGGTAGTGGAAAAGATGGGTACTGATGAAGAATGAACAGCCACGTCTAGATGGTGCTGTCTAGCATGTAGTAGAAGTTAAATACGACAAGCTGCAAGCTAAGGGTAAGGGTCTTTGCGCGACAAGATTCGAGATCAGTATGCAGGACAGACGACCATGGAGGAGAGGCCACGAGTATCATAGACAGACCTTCAACAGGCACCTAAAAAAAAATTACCACCTAAATTATCTATTAAGTACCCTGTCCCAAACGCAAACTTCTTCGTTCTTATAAGATATGAAGATATTTTTGTTTTTCGAAGAGCTATCGGGAACTTAGGTTTTTCTATTTATCGAGTTTAGCAAGTATATCTTTCTCAGGATCTAGATCCTATTAATTTGAACGTAGAGTAGAGTTGTATGATGCGAAACTATCACTTACGGGGTGGGTTGAATCTTAGATTCTTTCATTTTCTGGGTTTTCATGGGATTATTATTGCGGGTTTGTCCATCCTAATGGGCGTCTAACAAAAAAATATCTTTTTTTGTTGGTTGGCCCTCTTGTGGTGGGGCCTGTCGAAGGGCCGAAGTAGTTCTGAAAAAAACAAGAATATACCAAATGAGTTTGAAAAATACATGGCTATTTCCAATTGGTTATTGTGACGCTGCGGAACCTTGGCAATTAGGATTTCAGGACGCAGCAACACCTATGATGCAAGGAATAATTGAGTGCGCCTAGATATATCATTACGGTTGCAGAGCTCTGCTCCAACTCTGCCATATCTGCTCGAGCTGGCTATCGCCGGGATGTGAGCTACACAGGTGGGGCATCCTTAGCAATAAGATTGCCCCGAAAGCATCATGTGAAACTCGCGGAACATTGAGACTGCCCTCACTAGGATGCTTCGACAAGGCATAGGGAAAGATCAGGATAACAAACTTGATACGTGAATCTAGTCCATCCAATTCTGGGCCGTATGTCTGAAGCAGAATATTAAGGCATACGCGTGGATAGTAAGCCTGCAACCCGGCCGAACTCGCGCTCGATATCAATTGCGAACACGGGACTTGAGTTCCCACGTAGCACTCTGTACAAGAATAGCCCGAGAAATCAGGCATTCACGCAAGGATCTAACCCCCGAAGATCCGTGATGGTGAAAGCTGGGGAACTAACTCCCCGTACGAGGAGAATTCAGAGATCCCGTAGTAAGAATGCATAGTTTTAGCTATTAAGGGGATCAACCCAAGACCGTTTCGTATCCTCTCCGAGGTGCATATAGATATAAGGGCTTTGAGAAAAAAAAATATATCTATTTTTTTCCCGTGTCCTTATCTCAGTCGAGAGGCGAATAAAAGCCTGTAAATGCAAGAATGAAGCATACAATGGACTGTTACGCGCTCAACGATACCATCATCTTAACTACGTGTTACGAAACAATCAGTTTATAGTCTCAATGATGCCACTGCGCAATAGTCTGTGGGATAAAGCAAGCAAAAAAAAAGTCTATATAGACTTTTTTTTTGCTTGCTTCTGTGCAAGCTTCCCTGCTGACTGACTGTCCAACACATGCCCACTTTGTTCGCTTTGCGAACAAAGAAAGGTGCGCGTAGCGCCGTTACGTTTCATATTTTGTTCCGGAGAAGAGGGCAAAGCATGCTTCTTTGCCCCCCCCCCCAGGCCGAGGTTCGAGGTAGCGAGCTTTATGACGGGAAACTGTCACGTATGGTTCGGAGGGCAGACACCGAGCGCTGACCCCTATCTTACATCATGATATTTTTTTCTTTTTAATAATTATTTTGATCTTTGTATTATGGATGTTGGTTCGCGCTTTATGGCATTTTCACTATAAAAGAAATCCGATTCCGGAGAGAATTGTTCATGGGACTACTATAGAGATTATTTGGACCATTTTTCCCAGTATTATCCTGATGTTTATTGCTATACCATCTTTCGCTTTATTATATTCAATGGACGAGGTGGTCGATCCAACAATTACTATCAAAGCTATTGGACATCAACGGTATTGGAGTGCGCCCTTTTACAAGGATGATGGAAGTGCAACGAAATGCACCGGACTGGTTCTATGGTCTGTAAAGCTTCTGGCTTACCAAAAGAAAGATGAGCCAAAATCATTCTTCGTTTGACGTTGAAAGACTCGAGAGACTAGAGCATGCCAGAAACGGGGAGTTGAGGTTAAACCTATAGACTGAAAAGGCTCCCCCAGCTAATAGGCCTATGGTTCCATTCTTTAAGTCGCTAGAGGTACACATTCCTCTTCTCGGTGTGGGCAATATACGAGAAATAGACTGCTCAGCCTGCAGTGTCCAATAACAGCGCTGAAGTATTGAATCTATCGGCACCACAGCCAGTGGCATACGACTTCGAATCTAACAGGCCGGCCTCGTCACTTTTTGGAATAGGGGATCCCCTGACATTGGCAACAGCCACGGTAGTGGCAAAACTGCCGGAAGAAGAAGAGCGAGCCTCTCTGAGGCTTGCTCTTCTTCTCTGGGGACGGAGGTCCTCCAGTAGGTAACATCAAGGACAAAAACTTTACCGAAGGGGACCAGCGCTTATATTGTACTGAAGTCTCGGCCGCTCGCAAGGGACGTCGGGCAATTTCGGCGGAAATTCGAAGGTCACAGGGGATTCACTTACGGTGGAAATGTTACTATTTTAGTCCGTTCGACCTAATTAAGAAAGAGTTACAAAACTGCATATCGCAAGATCAGATGAAAATTTGGGGGCATTACTCCAAGAGTCGGCGAGTCCACTCCCGACGATCCAGGGCGTGATCCGTCTCATCATCATTGATAAAATGAAGCACAGACCCTTTCAGTTCCAAGCAACCGGTAAGTTTTTTGGAGCATCAATAGGCGCTAGGAATGAGAGGGAAACGGGAAGCCTATTGCTGGAAAGCAATGGGCGGGGACATAAGGCCCAGAGATTTATAAATAAACCATGGGTTCACTGGGTCATTCCCACAACTTGGACTATCGCTCTTTTTCTTGAACGTTCCACTTGTTGAACAAAGGATAACTAGATTGGATTCGTTTTATGTGGTCAACTAGGCAGTAAGGTCCCATACTTTTTTCTCCATATGATCTGCGTCTTGCTCATAAAATTACTGAAATTGCGGAAGCACATTATTACGGACATATCAACAAAAAGGCCAAAGTTTTGACCTTGAAGGGTTTAACTAAAATCATAGTTCAGTAAAACAAAAAGCAGATCCCTCTGATAACGCCACCCGAAGATCCACTGTAGAGAGTACATTACGTTTTATCCCTAGGTGGGAAAGAACTAGACATTCTACTCTTCGAATCTTAATTCTACTCTTCGAGTCCCAATGAGCGTGGAGAGCTGTCTGCGGGGAAACTTGCAAGTACAGTTTGGTGGGAGGCTTATGGGCTCTCAGGACCGAGAACCGGCCGTCGACCCAACCTTATGAGTATTCAGACTATAACAGTTCTGATGAACAATCACTAACTTTTGATAGTTATATGATTCCGGAAGATGACTTAGAATTGGGTCAATTGCGCTTATTAGAAGTGGACAATCGAGTAGTTGTACCAGCAAAAACTCATCTCCGTATGATTATAACATCTGCTGATGTACTTCATAGCTGGGCCGTACCCTCCTTAGGTGTAAAATGTGATGCTGTACCTGGCCGTTTAAATCAGACTTCCATTTTTATTAAACGAGAAGGGGTTTACTATGGTCAGTGCAGTGAACTTTGTGGAACTAATCATGCGTTTATGCGTGCGCCCGAATAAATAGGCCGACTGCTGAGCCCATTCTGGCTCAGTCGCACCTTCTCGAACAAGGCAAACCTGGGTGCGAGCTACCCGAAAAAGCTATCATAGCAATATCATGGCTAGAGCAGTAAGGAAAAGCCGGGGATCGATGGGCCTGCCCCCATTAGGGCTCCCCGGAAAAGCAGAGGATATGGTTAGGATAACGAGCTTGAAACGCGGAGCCCGTCCTAAGCTGGACCGAACGTCCCGAGCAGGATATAGCGGCGAGCGAGTGGTTAATAAACCAATAGTGTTAGACCCGCAGTTGATGGCATTAGCTTCTGCGGCACTCGAGAAACCACAGGGCACTCCATACAGAGTAAGTCCGGGAGATCAGACGCCCGCGCAAGGACCTAAATTCTCACTGGGAGATAAAATATAATTCGGACCTATGGAAGTCGGGGCTAAACATCCCCATGACAGTGTCGTGAGGGAGTTCAGAGGCCTCATAGTATTACAGATCTCTTCAGGTCATGCGAAGGGGGCCAATCCAAGATCGTACTTTCCCTTTACTGGGACAACAGGAGCTCTCAACAAATCTATACGCTAGTTTATGCTCAAGTTAAACTGGACAGATCTTGTTTGTCTCTTGACAGCCATATAGGTGGGGATCTACAGAAGCAAACACGGCAGATACTACGGATTCACCCGAATGAATATTGAGCGATTCTTTGTCTGGTACGAGGCTATTTGGAAAAGGCAGAAAAAAATGCCATCGAGATCTGTAAGGAATGCTCTGAATAGAAAAGAATCCCCAGCCCATTTAGTAAATAGGCCGAGCAAAAGTCAGTTCTTTTTCACACCACCAGAAATAATACCCAAGCCAGGCGAGATCAGAACGAGGGTAGCAGCATCGTGTGAAAAGACCTTCGGCTAATGCTGTAGGTCCTATCTCTTGCCTACTTTATTTGGTTGCTTGCGCGGATTTCGGCCTCACATAAGTCTGAGCAATTAGCGCTCCCGCGTAAGATTGTGGATGCGAGCGGGGGCGCCAAAGTAGACTCGCTCGGAGTTATTCCGATTGTGTACTATTCGTAGATCTAATCGGGGAGATATACATAGGGGTAAGAGACGTAAGAGCTACTAAAATTTGCTCGGGAAATGTTACCTATAACCAGTGTAAGTATGAAACTGCTGTGTGGGCAACGAATACCACGACGCCCCCAACAGTTACTTGTGGGCTGCGGCGCAAATTAAGGTACTGAGAGCTCTAACTATTGTGGAGAAGGTTGCCTAAGGTCCAAGGTTAAGATCTGGGAAGGTGAGCAGTACGAGCTGAAAGGCTCCCATACTGTTCGGAGGGCAGGGGCTTTTCCTGACCCCTATCCATCGTTGTAGAAGCTGTTTCTTTGGATGATTATGTTTCTTGGATATCAAATAGATTGGACTAAAAAGCAAACAGGACGAATTATGAGTGTCTCTCAAAAGCATCCTTATCATTTAGTAGATCCAAGTCCATGGCCTCTTCTGGGTTCACTGGGAGCTTTGGCAAGCACCATTGGTGGTGTTATGTACATGCACTCTTTTATGGGAGGTGGAAAACTTCTCGGCTTAGGCCTGGGAATGATCCTATATACTATGTTTGTATGGTGGCGCGATGTTATACGTGAATCCACTTACGAAGGACATCATACATTTGTGGTTCAATCAGGACTTCGCTATGGTATGATTTTGTTCATCGTGTCTGAAGTCATGTTTTTTTTAGCTTTCTCTTGGGCTTCTTTCCATTCTTCTTTGGCACCTACGGTAGAAATTGGAGCTATTCGGCCCCCCAAAGGAATTGATGTGTTAAATCCTTGGGGAATTCCTTTTCTAAATACCCTCATTTTACTCTCATCCGGAGCTGCCGTGACTTGGGCTCATCATGCTATATTAGCTGGATCCAAGAAACAAGCTGTTTATGCTTTAGTAGCTACCAGGCGACCGTCAGATTACCAAGGAAACTTTTTGATTACCTCTCGTAATCATACCATTGCTGATGCTCGCAATGAGACGGATGCAACTTACCATTTGAACCAACCGGGACAATAGCATGTTGCAAAAGGAAAGGACAGAGTTGACCAACTCTAGAGAACTTTTCCGACCGTGTCCTGGAAATATAGCCGAATGGGTCATTCATGAATGTGAGGTGTTTATGAGACACTAACTCGAGCGTGTTCGGTCAGGTTATTGATCGACCGAGAATATTGCGGCGCTATCTCCTCCATGGCAGAATGGTAGCCTGCCTGTGGCAGAGCAAGAGGAGGTCCCAATTTCAATATGAAACGAAAACACTGGAAGCACGGCTACTTTTTTGTCCAAACTAGCACTATTAGTTGTAGTTGGAAATCTTATGTGTTTTCATGTAAGTATAAGAGTACCTTGGTAGTACCGGTGAACTCGATAGCCATGATCCGGCTATCTGGAACGGAGGACTTGTAGTATCCGCCTACTAGAGCTGGCAACAGTAAAGCACTTGACTCGATCTCATTCGTTTAAGGGCAAAGCGAGAAGGAGTCTAAATCACTGTACAGAAATGATTTTCATTTATGGACTTTACCTGATTGACACGGGAAATTTGACTCTATGTCTGAATATAATTAAGTCTAGGCCTTTATAAAATAAAGGGCTACGTGCCCCATAGAGTAAAAAATCAGGTTGGTGAGCCGTGTGATGGGTAACTATCTCGCACGGTTCGGAGAGCACTTTATTATGTCGGATGAGTAAACGGCGACCAAGTTGTACGGCTCTATGAAGTAACTTTTGACTCTACCATTTTGCTGGCTCTAGTCTTTACCGGGTTTCAGGGAATGGAATATGTAGAAGCACCTTTCACGATTTCTGATGGTATTTATGGTTCTACCTTTCTCCCAGCCACAGGGTTTCATGGTTTTCATGTCATTATAGGTACCATCTTCCTAATAATATGCGCTATTCGTCAATATCTAGGGCATTTTACCCAAACGCATCACTTTGGCTTCGAAGCAGCTGCTTGGTACCGGCACTTTGTCGACGTGGTTTGGTTATTCTTATTCGTATCCATTTATTGGTGGGGAGGTGATTAAAAAGAGTAGAAAAAATCTGAAACAGTTTTTTTACCAACCTAATCATACTTTATTCAAGGATAGAACTTCATTTAGTCTGCTTTTTTTTCTAAGAACTGGGCCTGTAACGTGGTATTCGCGGTTAATTCTGGCGATTCTAATACGGATCCTAGTCCTTTCCGGAAGGAAGCCATATACGGGTGATGTCACGAGGCAACTATTTTGATAGACTCAAAAGTTATCAATAACTTCATTATTACTCTGAGAGGAAGTTCGGGGTCTATAAGGGGCATTACGATGTCAATCCAGAGGGCATAAAAGGCATACCGACCTTGCCGCTGAAAAAAAATATGTTTGCTATGCCCTATCACCTAATAATAGGTAACCTGCCTTTTTTTCCAATGGCAGTCGAATGGAGAAAACCCTAGCTGCTTAAAAGCGATCGTTAGATTTGCATAAGAGAGGCGAAGAAGGTTGTTGACCAACGCCGCGTGGCACGCGCGTGCTTGTCCTAGGCCGGTTCGCTTAGGGTGTTGCTTACGTGACGCTTTGGAGAAGCCTCGTGCTGATGGTGTACCAGTACCCTTCTCTCCATGGGGACCCTTTTCATGGGGACCGAATAATAAATAAAATAGAGCTCTGCGGTCTTCTTCGTTCATTATGCGGGGGGGGGCGCGGCTTATATGAGAACCCGCGCCCCCCCTCCCCCTCGTCCGTCTGGCCCCGACCGTTTCGTTCGTAAAACGCGGTATTATGTAAAGTTCACATACATATTCAAATAGATGGGCTAGATGCACTAGACGATAAAACTACTTCATGAATTCTAGGAAATTTTATGTATTTTGGAAATATGCGTGGCACTTGGTTGGTTTTGCAAACGAAGAAAAAAAATAGATATCTGTTTTTTTTTCTTCGTTTCACTAATCAGTAGAAAAATAGGCTATGTTCCGCGGCCTAGTCGATTCGACGAGGTTGTTGGCCGAAAAGCGGGTTCGATAAATGAATGCATTCTTCTCGCCCAAGTGTTTTGTCAATGCCCAAAAACAAGGGCAAAGCTCTCTTATTTATTATGGTGAGGGCGAAGCCGCCACTTGATTCTAGAAAAAAAAGACAACAAAATGAGACTGTATATCATTGGTATTTTAGCGAAAATACTTGGAATCATAATACCCCTTTTATTAGGAGTAGCTTTCTTAGTTCTAGCTGAACGTAAAATAATGGCTTCCATGCAACGTAGGAAGGGTCCTAATGTAGTGGGATTGTTTGGATTGTTACAACCTTTAGCAGATGGTTTGAAATTAATGATAAAAGAACCTATTTTACCAAGTAGTGCTAATTTATTCATTTTTCTAATGGCTCCAGTAATGACATTTATGTTAAGTTTGGTTGCTTGGGCTGTTATACCGCGTGCCGTGCAAGGTGCTTTCGTCGCTATGGGGCATATCCTGGTGCCCAATCCCTAGTCCGCGTCAATGGAGTCAATCGTCCAGAGGTAGCGTTGCCGCAATGCGCGTGGAAAAGCATCTGGGGAACCGAGTCACGACCCATAAAAGGACAACTTGGAAGATACTGTTGGGATTGATGAGGCTGACGAATCCGAATGACGTAGCTGCTGAACGACAGCATTCACCAAGCCAGCGGGGAACGACTTGGTCCTGGAATCGGTTCTTCTGGTAGGTATAACGGAGGCCGGAGACAAAAAATGAGGGCGAAGCAGGGGCATTCTCAGTAAGGGAATAAGACTATGCGGACATCTTACCTCAACGAACAGGTAAAAAAAGTCGAAGACGCAATCACGGGATCGACCCACTCTCTAGCGAGAGGGTCGGCGGAGCCGCTATAGTAAGTCAATGGGGAAATCGACCGAGCCGGGTACTGAAGAGCGGCAGTCATGACCCGGGGGTAGAGGCCCATGTGGCAGCGGTATAGCTGGCATGTGGCCGCGGATGCGGGGCAGGCGGCGACGCTTCAACTCTTCTGGGAAGACGGGTTGGTCCCGGCAGACACAAGAATGCTGCTACGATCTCATTTGAGAAATACCTCGCAAAGCGCGTCAATCTAGATCTAGATTGTTGTTGATGTGCTCAAAAAAATCAGTGGCGGAGAGCTTTATGACGGAAAACTGTCACGTAAGGTTCGGAGGGCGGGGAAATCTCCGACCCCTACTTTTGATTATGGTATGGTATTGTCAGATTTAAATGTAGGTATACTTTATCTATTTGCTATATCTTCTCTAGGCGTGTATGGTATTATTACAGCAGGCTGGTCCAGTAATTCCAAATATGCTTTTCCAGGAGCATTACGATCTGCAGCTCAAATGGTTTCTTATGAAGTTTCTATCGGTCTTATTATTATCACTGTACTCATCTGTGTAGGTTCCTGTAACTTTAGTGAGATCGTAATCGCGCAAAAGCAGATATGGTTTGCTGCGCCCTTGTTTCCTGTATTCATTATGTTCTTCATTTCTTGTTTAGCAGAAACGAATCGAGCTCCTTTTGATTTACCAGAAGCAGAAGCGGAATTAGTGGCGGGCTATAATGTAGAATATTCTTCGATGGGTTTTGCTCTATTTTTTCTAGGCGAATATGCTAATATGATCTTAATGAGGTGTGGAGCTCTGCATCTGCCATTCGTTGGGCTGCGGCTTTCTGCAGGAGCCAGTGCCTTTTTCAGGGCCTTGTGCAGTAAACCCTTCCGAGCGATCTGAAGACCAGTAGGCTCGCGAAGCTTTCGTAGAAGGGTAGCCTTGTGTGCCAGCACAACAACAAGACGCGAACCCATCGGACGACCTATCTAAGACTGGGGAGATACCCGGCAGTGGGTACCTCGTACCTTTTCTCCAGACTCATACGTGTACCGAATGCTCATACGGGAAAGTGCGCTCCTAGGTCTGGGACCGGAAAGGGTTGCTGCGAGAAACATCTTCTCCTCTCATCCAGGGGGTGCGAACACACCTGCGCGAATTGCAGATGACAGCTACAAGGGTGGCGGGGGAAATAGTACCCCATATCCAGGGATGAATGTAAACCCATTTAACAAGGATAATCATTCTGGTTCTGGGAAATAAAACTCACCGGCGGTGATGGACATTGGTCCGAAAATCGGGCGTGGCGAGCCCAAGTCACTGGGGCGCAGAGCGCAGCACCTATATTATCGCGGACAATAGACTACTCGCGCCTTAATTATGAGCGAATCCGGTCTGAACCAAACAGCTTAAAATCTGACGGAAAAGAAAATTTTCCCGCTCTGTGCCGATCATCCACACTCAGACATCCATGCGAGGCCTTCGTGATTCGAGGACCTAAGCGTAGTAGGGGTGAGACTCGAGATTTCCAGAACGGAGCCGTATGACGCGAGAGTGTCATGTACGGTTCTTTGAGAAGGGTGTGAACATCTATTATCCTCAGGCCCCAAGGGGCCAGCTACATCCTTACTCTCCTAGTCTATGTACATTGCTTTTTTTAGGAGGTTGGCTGCCCATCCTAGATATTCCTATTTTCTACGCGATTCCGGGTTCGATTTGGTTCAGTATTAAGGTTCTTTTCTTTCTGTTTGTATATATATGGGTTCGTGCAGCATTTCCACGATATCGTTATGACCAATTGATGAGGCTTGGTTGGAAAGTATTCTTACCTTTATCATTAGCTTGGATAGTTTTTGTATCTGGTGTTCTAGTAGCCTTTGACTGGCTCCCTTAATTCATCGAACAATTTCACTGCAGTGCAACCAAAAAATATATATTTTTAATTAGAAAAAACTCCGTTGAATAGCAGCTGAAAAATCAAATGAATTGATTAGAAGAAATAGAAAATAAATATATTTTATTCGTTCTATGTAACTTCATAAAAGCAGGCTTCGAGAGAAGGAGAGAGAGGAGAGGCCAAGCCTCTCTCTTTGAGCGTTCCAAAACGAATAAAATATATATATATAGATATATTTTTTTTATCTAAGGCCTTGTAATGATGGGTAGATCCTGCCCATGATGGATTGCGTTAATCATGAAGAACACAAAGTTTCCATGATCCGCGAAAACGAGAAAGCACGAAACATTTATATGGCAAGACGACTATCGATTCTTAAACAACCTATATTTTCTACATTTAACAATCATTTAATAGATTATCCAACCCCAAGCAATATAAGTTATTGGTGGAGTTTCGGTTCGTTGGCTGGTCTTCGCTTGTTCATTCAGATAATTACAGGCGTTTTTTTGGCTATGCATTATACGCCTCATGTGGATTTGGCTTTCTCAAGCGTAGAACACATTATGAGAGATGTGAAAGGCGGCTGGTTGCTTCGTTATATGCATGCTAATGGGGCAAGTATGTTCTTCATTGTGGTTTATCTTCATATTTTTCGTGGTCTATATTATGGAAGTTACTCGAGCCCTAGGGAATTAGTTTGGTGTCTTGGAGTTGTCATTTTACTTTTAATGATTATAACAGCCTTTATAGGATACGTACTACCGTGGGGTCGATTTGGCCCCTCCTTCTACTGATAGGAGGATGAAACAACCCCACTAAATGCGGGAAACTCTTTATTACTAAGGTACTTTTCTCTCATGTAAGGCGCGAAATGGACGATTCTTGGTGGCGATCCCTAGAATTTTAGCCTTGCTGTCTTGTGCGGGTTCAAATTATAAGTAAAAATCCTTAGCATGTCATCATAGACAATCCGCAGGAAAACTCTTGCTACACGAGAATAGGCGTCTTTGGCCTTGGAGAAAATAGCATGGAGATCCTCAGAGACTACACGTGGGGTGCCTAGTCTATCATCGATCTTTGTTGGCTAGGTAAATATATAGTCCCATTTCTCTCTAAAAAAGAATGTCTATTTCACTCTAATGAATGAATGAATAAAGGCCGGAGGCCTATTGGAGTCTTCTCATGGTCTATTCAAACCGTATATTAAGGTTCTATTTAGAAGCCTTACTTAAGCAGCTTTGTAACCTTTTGCTATAACAGGATCCAGGATATTTTAATAGGGTTTGCTTCCAATTATCGCTCCGGGGATATTTGAGTAACACTCGATTTAACAAATAATAGTAAGGCCGAAGGCCCGTCAGTATCTAGGATTTCAGATCAAAACCTCGGCTAGTTTGAATCGGTTCCTGCTTTTTTTCTTTGCAGTTGAGAGAGTTTCTAAGAAAATTATTGACTATTCGACTCTTGGAGCATTAGCCTATTGGCTCATGGATGATAAGGCCAAAGAGCGCGTGGCCCTTATTCATACAGATAGTTTCACCAAAATACTGCAGGAAAAATTTCGTATCGGGGCTAATTCTAGTAAAAAATACTTCAAATCGCTGCTCAATATTCTGAGTGAAATGCTGAGATGCAGAACAACCGGTGGAGCCTGACATCATTTATAGAGTCTGAAAAGGATGTAGAAAAGACATGGTTTGGGGGAATTTAGGCAAATGAGTTTTTGGGGAGCTACAGTCATTACGAGCTTGGCTAGTGCAATACCTGTGGTAGGAGACACTATAGTAACCTGGCTTTGGGGTGGTTTCTCGGTAGATAATGCTACCTTAAATCGTTTTTTTAGCCTTCATTACTTACTTCCTTTCATAATAGCTGCCGCTGCTATCATTCATCTTGCCGCATTACATCAATATGGCTCTAATAATCCACTGGGTATCAATTCTTCTGTGGATAAAATATCTTTTTATCCCTATATATACGTAAAAGATTTAGTATGTTGGGTAGCTTTTGCCATTTTTTTTTCTATCTCCATTTTCTACGCACCCAATGTTCTGGGGCATCCCGACAACTACATACCCGCGAATCCCATGTCAACTCCGGCTCATATAGTGCCAGAATGGTATTTCTTACCAGTTTATGCGATTCTTCGAAGTATACCTAACAAATTGGGGGGTGTAGCTGCCATAGGACTAGTTTTTGTGTCATTATTTGCTTTACCGTTTATTAATACATCGTATGTACGTAGTTCAAGTTTTCGACCAATTCACCAAAAATTATTTTGGTTGCTTTCAGCAGATTGCTTACTTTTAGGCTGGATTGGATGTCAACCTGTGGAAGCACCATATGTTACTATTGGACAAATTGCTTCAGTTGGTTTTTTCTCCTATTTCGCTATTACGCCCATTCTCGGCGAATTAGAAGCTAAATTAATCCAAAATTTTAATGTTTGCGAGGACTTAAGTCCTCGCAAGCTTTCCCACATTTTTAGAAATTCAATTCATGTTGTGAAATGAAAAGCCATCAATTTATTAACCGTCTTATTACTAAATCCCCGTATCCGGTTCCTACCCATCATCTCTGCATTAATTAGTGATGTTTTTTAATTGCGCCACTTTTCAAACCCATCATTGCACTTTGTGAAAATCGGAAAAAAATTCTAGAGGATTTGGACAGGTATCCTTGCCGGGATTGCTCTAGCAATTACAACGGGTATTTCGGGAATCCAGCGTTGGTAAAGAATTCCGGATCAAACAAAGTTTCTGTCCAGGATTCTTTACCTAGCCAGATCCAGCTCTGACGCAAAAAACGTCTATGCCTGGTATGAGAAAAAATTCTCAGTATAATAAATCTGCGCATGAAAGTAGCTAATTGATACGTTCTAGGCATAGACGTTTTTTGCGTTCCGCTAGTATTACTAGAGCAAGCGCGTAATCATCCGAACAGTTGTCGTCTACTGTTTCAATTGAATTCGATGATTCAGCACATTGCAAAATTTAATTGACTTCGTTAAGTTAAGTTTTCTGCAGAAATTATCATTATATATTATGTCATGATTATGATATTGGCACGGCGGCGGCTATTAAAAAAGTTGTTTTCGGTATTAGAACCCTAATCATTAAGGCTCTTGTAGCTTCTATAGCAATGACGGCCTATAGCAAAATAAAGTCATAGAGGCGTCTCGGAGCTTAATAAGTACGGCAATGCCCGGCCCGGGCGACCGGTCCTGCCCAATATCGTGCTCGAGGGCCGGTGCTGTTTACCGCTCAACGAAGAAGCTTCTCTCGGCTGAGTAACCGCTCGCTCCTCATGACGGCCAGGATGGGTTGGCAGTAGCACGGCGCAAATCTCCTACTATTGGTCGAGAGCCTTACTTGATAACGAATCGGTTAGAGCTTTGCACTTGGTGGATGGCTTTAATCCCTCTAGAGTTCACGGATCCCGCGACTGGTTTTCCAGCCCATTCCAGTTCTTCGCATATTCCTATCTTATTCGATTGACGGTTCGGAAGAGATGCCATGAAAAAGTTTCATAGCATAGTCTCAGAGTACAATGGAACACGTAGAAGAAAATAAATAAATTACTCTATTCGTTTCTAGGATCTTTCATACCTCAATTTAGGTTTTGGTTGGTTGTTTATTTTGATTTTCTTCTCGCTTTATTGCGGGCAAGTAAATCATCTACTGCGGCTTTATGAAAAACCATTTCTAAAAAAATATATATTTTTTTTTGCTTCATGTTTTCCGGATTTATCAAGTTGACCAAGTCTACCAAGTTTACAAGCTCGAATCGGTTGAATTCGTAGCAGAACACTCTGTAACATTTTAACATTTGCACTAGAGACTAAATGCTACACAACGTATTAACTGTGCTGCGCTTTGCGCCCAATTTTGCATTTTTATTTTCCTATTCAGTCAATAATTTTTTCACGATTCCTCGTCCCCGCAAGTTCGAGGGCGAAGCTTCTCAATGTAATCTATACAAAGATTCTAACTTTGGGCCTAAGACTTTTGTGAGCGAGTCCTTGGCTAATCAAGTTATTGAAAAGGTGGCTCTCTAAATGACTGCAATAGGTAAAGGCTTGAGAAGCGCAAGCTTCGCCCTTTGTAAATTCCGCCAGATCACATCAATAAAGTAAGTGTCCAAGATCAGCCAGCAAAGCTTCCAGCTTTTAGATGCTTCGCGCTTTTGTAATACTAAAATATGCTTCGCCCTTTAACTCATGTTCCAATGTGTTCACTTCCTAGAAAAAAAGAGACGATTTGTGGATAACCAATCGTTTTTCAAATCCCTGATAGCTACTTTACCGAAATGGATAAATCAATTTCGAAAATCGAAAAATGAAAATATATTCTATACCAATTCTGATCACCTATTTCAATTATTATGGTTTTTGAAATATCATACCAATACACGTTTTCAGGTCTTGATCGATATTTGTGGAGTTGATTATCCTTCTCGAAAACAAAGATTTGAAGTAGTTTATAATTTACTAAGGGCGACCGCGAAGTAACCGAATAAAGTGCTCATTCGTACCAAACGAATGAGACGTTGTAGAAGTCTGCGACGAAACGGGCACGACTTATTTAACGGATATACCGCTAGAGACACCCAACAGGACGAACTTCCAATGGGGAACATAGCCTGTCGTGAAAGGGGATCACAGGGAATAGCCAACCCATGGGCGATACCCAACCGTGTCTTTGAAACGCAGTTGAACGGGGAAAAAAATTTATTTCTTTTTTTTCATTCGTAAACGTGAGGTGTAGGTGGGATATTAGCCCGGGCGCATTGGGCAAGACTCGAATGAACATAGCGTCTTCTTCGTACGACGGAGCTTAGTGACGATCGTACCAGGCCAACAAAGGAACCAAGATAGATCCCCAAAAGTTGTTTTATCTTTCGGCCATGCTCATGAGAATCGAAGCAAAGGGCGGAGCTTCAAAGGCACAGTACTTGGGGGTATCTAGAGCACCTGAAGCGCACTGCGCGAAGATGCCCAGGAGCATCCGATTACGAGCGTTCGGTGGAACCGGTGAACCATACATTTCTTTAGATGGGGATGCGTGGGACAGAGGGCTTGTAGTACCTGCCTAGCCTTTGCTTCGAGAACCATGTAGACGGGGGAAGGGAAGTGCTGCTGGAAAGCGAAAGGAAAGGGGCTGGCACTGTATGACGGAGGGGAAGGAGCCTAAATCGACGTACCCCCTGGCTAGTAGGAGGGGGTATGTTGCGTACTCAAGCAGCATGAAGGGACCGAGATTGAGCTTGGATGAGACTAAGCAGTTAAAAAAAATATATATTTTTTTTAACTGCTTTGACATATTCTAATCGTCTGCATGTTTTTTGGAAACATTGTCATAAAGAGCAGTTCCAGACAAAAAAGCATTTTTCAGCTTATAAATAAAGGGTAAATAAAGGGTATCAATCTGTAGATTACCGCCTAGGAAAAGCTTTTACCTGATCGGGGTTCGAAGGATAATGCTTATAGGGAAACTACTATATGCGGCACTTTGATCAGAGTACCATAAACACTGGGGGACTAGGTAATCCACTTCGAATTCCATTTTAAAGCGAAAAACGCTAAAAGCGTGCAGCAAATAATTGATTTTTTTATGTAGCTTTTCTCGGCCACACTGCAATAGATACATAGGGTCATAATTGGAACAGTAGAAAACCTCGGTCTAGGCCCATCCGCAAGTGTGCGTTTCATAAATGATTTTACTGTTTCTATAGATTATTTCACTATCGGAGTAATTGGTCTACGAGCTCTGGCGGAAAAGATACTTGACTTGGTTACATGATTTATTGAAGTATGGCTTTAGCCTAGGCTTGACCTGGATGAGACTCTAATAACCTGGATCGAAATTAATAAAATTTCTTTCCTTGGATATCTTACTAGTCGCAATTCAGAATATACCTGCAAGTTTCAACGACAATACGGCGGCAATTAGCTAATATATAGAATCCATCAATCTGGTGGGCTTAGCTCACTTGTTAATATGTGTAAAATGATAAAGCGTCTGGCGGTTTTATGATAAATGAAGTAAACCGAAACCCTGTTTTGCTCACTTTTAGTATCTCTAAAGCTATTCAGTAGTGCACGTTAAGCTCCATTCTACTCTGCCCCGTCAATTAGTAGCATCCGGCGAACCCTAGAAACCAATATATAACGCGCCGCGCTTAAGCTACATACTATGTATTTCATCGGCTAAGACATATACGAATTCTACACCACGGCTAAGAAAAGCAAAGCCCGCTCGAATTGCATAACTTATTCGCTTGCATAAATTACCACGCTAAGCAATACGAGGGCGCAGCACCTCTGGAAGCCCCATATATGCTGCTAGTTCTTGCTATAATGCAAGGCCACGGATGCTCCATGTACGTAGAAAATAGATTATTTCGCCGGGAAAGCCCACGCTTAGAGCCATATTATTAACCTCGGTCGAACTTGAGTTGGAGAGCCGTGTGATGGGTAACTATCTCGCACGGTTCGGAGAGCACTTTATTATATTGGGAGAATGCATAGGTAAACTGCGGCTCTGCGATGGAATTTTTGACTCTATGTATTCAATACAACTCACGCATTCGTGTACAAACCAGTGTGGACGAAATAACTCCAATTTGTTCGGCAGTCAATATATTTCCGTCAGCCGGCCGGTGGGAGCGAGAAGTTTGGGATATGTTCGGTGTTTATTTTTCCAATCATCCTGATTTACGCCGTATATTAACAGATTATGGTTTTGAGGGTCATCCATTACGAAAAGACTTTCCTTTAAGTGGATATGTGGAAGTACGTTATGATGATTCGGAGAAACGTGTGGTTTCTGAACCTATTGAGATGACTCAAGAATTTCGCTATTTTGATTTTGCTAGTCCCTGGGAACAAAGATCGCGTAGTGACGAATCGAGGAAAAAGTAAAGAATTTTTGCTTACAGCCATCTTAATAATATCTAATTCTGTAGTAATTGCATGCTCGGCTCAGTCCTACGGCATGCTGAATAATCCGCTTTGCCTGTCTGAACCAAACTCGGTCTCTTCGATCTAAAACAGCGGGAGTGTTAACCTCTTATTCATGGAAACGCCGCGCTCGGGTGATGAGGATCCAAGAGAATAAAGTGGGCCTCCGCTACTTCATTGGCTTAACGGAGGAGGGGAAGGTAGAAAGAAAAGAATGAGAAAGAATATATAGAAATGCCCCAAAATTTGTTATCTATTTTGCCTTTCATTTTTTTCCTCTTATGTCCTATTAGCTCGAAGGAGCTTGGCCAATGAATGCCTCCCCCCTTCCCGTCCCGATCTATCATCCAAAATGATAAATTGGACACAATCTGAAGGTTCAGATTGTGGAATTATTTAATTCATTGGTAGAAGGTTCTATTAATTTACGAACGAATTAACTGGAAATAAGTTGGCTGGAGCAGAACTATCTACATTATTAGAACAAAGAATTACCAATTACTACACCAAATTGCAAGTAGATGAGATCGGTCGAGTGGTATCAGTTGGAGATGGAATTGCACGTGTTTATGGATTAAACAAGATTCAAGCTGGAGAAATGGTTGAATTTGCCAGCAGTGTGAAAGGAATGGCTTTGAATCCAGAAAATGAGAATGTAGGAATTGTTATATTTGGTAGTGATACTGCCATCAAAGAAGGAGACATTGTCAAGCGCACTGGATCTATTGTGGATGTTCCTGTAGGAAAGGCCTTGTTAGGTCGTGTGGTTGATGCCTTAGGAGTACCTATTGATGGAAAAGGTGCTTTAAGCACTGCGGAGCGCAAGCGTGTAGAAGTTAAAGCTCCCGGGATTATTGCACGTAAATCTGTGCACGAACCCATGCAGACAGGATTAAAAGCAGTAGATAGCTTGGTTCCTATAGGTCGTGGTCAGCGGGAACTTATAATAGGAGACAGACAAACTGGAAAAACTGCTATCGCTATTGATACCATATTGAACCAAAAGCAAATCAACACACAGGGCACCTCGGATAGTGAAAAATTGTATTGTGTGTATGTAGCAATTGGACAGAAACGTTCAACCGTGGCACAATTAGTTAAGATTCTTTCAGAAGCGGGTGCTTTAGAATATTGCATTATTGTAGCAGCTACCGCTTCGGATCCTGCTCCTCTGCAATTCCCGGCACCATATTCAGGTCGCGCTATGGGAGAATATTTTCGAGATAATGGAATGCACGCATTAATCATTTATGATGACCTTTCGAAGCAATCAGTGGCATATCGACAAATGTCATTATTATTACGTCGACCACCAGGTCGTGAGGCGTTCCCTGGAGATGTTTTCTATTTACATTCTCGTCTATCAGAAAGAGCCGCTAAAATGTCAGACCAAACTGGTGCAGGTAGCTTGACTGCATTACCTGTAATCGAAACACAAGCTGGAGATGTATCTGCTTATATTCCAACCAATGTTATTTCCATTACAGATGGACAAATCTTTTTGGAAACAGAACTTTTTTATCGTGGAATTCGACCTGCTATTAATGTAGGATTATCTGTAAGTCGTGTGAGCGGGGTGAGATTCACATGGGATCGCTGGAGTTGGAAAGCTCTGCGTAGGATCCCTCAGCGCCTAATCTGTCTTATTCGATTATAACTGGGTCGAAAGCCGGTAAGTCAGAAACTAACTATCGGAAGTTCAGGAAAACAAACCTCGATGATGGTCGCCCTACTCTCAGAGGGAAGACACCCGGGATTCTACCTGCGTGAACTTGGGATACGTGCCGTCTGCAGCATGAGTACTTCTACTACACGAGAGGGAAAAGGGGAACCCTGCGTCGGAAAACACACGAACTCCACGGCGATGAACGAGTCAACCAGGGCTCTATAAATCGTTAAATACCTAGAGGGAACTCCCGATGGGAATCCGGACCTATTCATGAGGAAAGGCCGCGATTCGTACGGTCCCGGTGGAACCACCACAGAAACTTACGAGGGGGGAACCTCGTTGGTTCGGCGATGGATAGAACTGATAATTAGGAAAGTCCTGCTTCTCCTGCCCGAGTTGAGGTTGCAGTCGATCGAATTCGGGAACTGAAACTTAACGTCGACGGAAAATATCAGAAAGTAATCAACATAATAACGGACCCACATGCGCTCATAGCAGCGTACCAACGCATCAGATCTAAATTCATGGGAAAGGATAACGAATGAGAGATATTCCGGGGAGGAAATCAACTTCTTATTCACGTTGAGCAAAGATGATTTGGGCACATCGCAGAACAATTGCGCGCGGGGAAATACAATACCCCGCGAGATGAGTAAACATCCCGAAATGAACAAAACCCGGGAAGACAAGACCGCTTATGATCATCAGCGCCAGAGACCAGATATTACAAACGGCCATCGGGGCGGCCTTCAAGCTTCCGCCATGAGACTTAGGCAAAGGCTATAAGACCGCTAGGGAAAAGAGTTATGCTGCACAGTTCCGGGATAATGAACCAGCATTCAATGGGAAGCAAATCCCTTTGCGTGCTTAACATTATAAAAAACTACACACGGACAAAATATTGATGATTTGATCGTCCTCGTCTGTAAGTGACAGGTCTCGGGAGAAGGGAGCCGTGTGATAGGCGACTATCGCGCGCGGTTCTTTGAGAGGGAGCCGGGTTCTATATCCCGCGCTAGCGCCTAGAGATGGGTGCGAACCCTACTCTCGAGGTTCTGCGGCTCAGTTGAAAGCTATGAAACAGGTATGCGGTAGCTTAAAACTAGAATTAGCGCAATATCGTGAAGTAGCCGCTTTTGCCCAATTCGGTTCAGACCTTGATGCTGCTACTCAGTATCTATTAAATCGTGGGGCGAGGCTAACAGAGGTTCTTAAACAACCACAATATAGCCCAATTCCTATTGAAAAACAAATAATAGTTATTTATGCAGCTGTCAAAGGTTATTCAGATCAAATTCCTATTTCGAGCATCAATCAATATGAACATGAGCTTTTGAAGTCTATAGACTCAGATATACTTTCTGCTATCGTACAACAAAAAAACATTACTGAGCAGATTGATAGTCAACTGGCTACCTTTTGTCAAAAATTTACACAGAGCTTCTTAGCAACTCATTCAGTTCAAGAAAATGAAACTAGAAAAAATTTTTCAGGCCGCAGGTTTTGTTTCCGTGCTTTCGGGTGGGGGGTGAAAGCGGCCAGGGCGCAGCCAATTCTTTTTCTCTCGTCCTCTGGCTACGCCTCTAGTAGGGCCTCGTCATACGAGCGGAGCTCGAAAACCCTCCATCCCCACATTAACAACATATAGATTTGGAGAAGAAAAAAACGCAACAAAACATTAACAAAATTGAATATATAGAACGCTTCTTCTCCTAATGTACTATGTAGTAGGAAAAGGGCTTTACGCCTTTGTATTTGTACTATTAGATATTAGATATTATCTACGTATGCATTATCTTTGCCGACTATTTGGTTCTTAATTGGATGACCCAGTTAACTATGTGCCGTAATGCTGCGCTTTGCGCCCACTATCTATCTGGGCCGAGCTTAGATAGATGTTTGCATCAGTTTTTTCCCTCTTCTAAAATGAATCAATCATTTTCGGTGATTGCCTCGTCCCTCACCAAATTTCAGCTGGTGTGATCAGGAGAAAAGGGATTCGAACCCTTAACCTGTGGTTTTGGAGACCATTGTTCTACCATTGGAACTATTCTCCCAGAAAAAAAAGTGGTTCTTGGTTTATGGAATTTGCACCTATTTGTGTCTATTTAGTAATAAGTTTGCTATTTTCTTTGATCTTAATCGGTGTTTCCTTCCTATTCGCTTCTTCTTCCAATTCGGCTTATCCGGAGAAATTGTCAGCTTACGAATGCGGTTTTGATCCCTTCGATGATGCCAGAAGTCGTTTCGATATACGATTTTACCTCGTTTCTATCCTATTCATTATATTCGATCCGGAAGTCACCTTTCTATTTCCTTGGGCAGTTTCTCTTAACAAAATTGGTTTGTTTGGATTTTGGTCTATGATAGTATTTTCATCGATCCCGACGATTGGATTTTTATACGAATGGAAGAAGGGCGCTTTAGATTGGGAGTAACCCGGCAATTTCCAAGCTTGCAAAACGATAAAAGCGCTTTTATCGTTTTGCAAGCTTTTAGCATTCCTTCCATTGCCGCGTGAATAAAATGGGATAGACCTCGATAAGTAGACATAATAAGTCATTCATTAACTTTATTGAGCTCTCGGAGCCTTTGTTGGCGTGGCCAACAAAGTACAGTCCAACGGCGAGAGAGCCCACACCGGCTCTCGGATAAAAAGAATTGACCGAAAGGATGGTGGGACAGGACGTCAAACGAATCAAACAGGGCGCTGTCAAATTAGTTTGTTTTCGTGCGTTTGATTTTCCCTGTCCCGTCCGGTAGTTTAATATTTTCACCCTATCGGGTGGCAAATATTAAAGCGTTTCGCGGAACAATGACTGTCTGTTCCGTACAGTGAGTGCCTAAAAATAATAGAATAGATCTTTTTGCGATGGGGGAAGCCTGAAAAAGCGGCTGGGAGGGTTCGCACAACGAATAAAAGGTGAAGGTAGTTTTCTCACTTTTTCCCCTCGCCGAAGAGCTTCCGAATAATATGCTTCGCTTCCCCCGCGCTCTTTCTGACAAAATGAAAAAAAAGACATTATATATTAATAATTACACAGTATGCTCAATTATATACAATCAATAAAGAGATTAACGCAACCTACCTTTTATCGATGCTCTATGCTATATGATGGGGGAAAAGTGGTAATAGAGAGAAAAAAAATAAATATTTTTTTGCTATGCTTTTTATCTTTGAGCCTCACGCTCCTACTTTCGGGTCCGACCCTTTATCCGCTTCACTCTAACCAATAGGCTGGAGGAACCATTTCGGTGGTGTAGCTGCGAAAGATCCATTTGAATGATGTGCAATAAAATAAAGCGTCAAGCAATTGGTAAGAAGTGAACACATTTAAGAGAGAATAAACTAATCATCATGATGTGTTTTTCTCTAATTGATTATTTAGCATATTAGGGTAATTAGCTCAGTTGGTAGAGCGCCTCGTTTACACCGAGAGAGTCAGCGGTTCAAGTCCGTTATTACCCAAGGGTTTTCATTATCTATGATTCTGAATCCAATTTAGCGTATGAATCAATTTACTGATTTGATTGATAATAATGGAATCACGATAATGGAAAAAAGGGAAAAAAGCAAGCCCGCTTTATTCGCACGGCGAATGAGAGCCTATCATTTTCGGAGGAGAATGACACGGTTAAAGGAAACATGAGAAAGTGGCAAACCAAAGCAAAAAAAGCGATAATATATATATATATATTATCGCTTTTTTTGCTTTGCTTCTTGTTGGGCCAACTAAAGCAGAAAACGCATGGCGTTTTCTTAATTTATAGTACAATCTGGACCATACCATACAATGGTCATGAGAAAAAAAATATATATATTTTTTTTTACTGTGGACATTTAAAAGGTGCCCTGGTTCCATACGGCTTCACTAGCATAGCGGGTAGGGGCCGAAGCGCTTCGGGCTTATTGGCCATTACTGCGTAATCGGCTCGACGCATGCAAGGCCACACACAGGTCAACTAATCGCGAAAAAGTGCCTTTCAGTGCAAAGCAGAGAGCCGCGTAGCCATTAGACTCGTGGCTTCGCTTGAACGATACTTCCGGGTTTCTACCGACGTATGTAGTCAGTCGAATGGAAAAATTCCGATGAATCATCTACGATGATTCATTATGGTTGGGAAAATAGCTTAGTTGGTTAGAGTGCTGGTCTGTCACGCCAGAAGTCGCGGGTTCAAATCCCGTTTTTCCCGGTAATTCCTCGGTCCGAAAATGAATTATTATAAAATTAGTTCATAAAGAGAAAAGAGAGATGTATCTCTCTCTATGAACTGATAACTGACTCAGTTAAAATCTTTTTTTTCATCAAAATATGGCTAAAAAAGCATGCGATATAATATGATTCAATTTTACAGGGCGTAGCCCCTATCCCACCCGCGTCGAAAGTAATCTCGAGGTGTGAAACTTCAGGGATAATGTAATGGTTAAGATTACATACTGAGCTAATGCTGGAGTGAAGAGATTGGAAAGAAATTTATGCTATGTGGATGAATAGTGCGAGGAACTAATACAAAGACCTTGTCAGAAATAATCTAAAATCTTAATCGGTGTTAGCGGAACCGAAAAATTTTCTATATAGAATTTTCCATAGAAAATAGCATAGGTTAAGATAAGGATTAGATTCGCGCCCCGAGTTGTTCGATCATGGCAGACAGGAAGCCGGCGCCATTCAATATAGCAGTTCCCATTGAAGGAAGAGCATCCAATAATAAGAATGAGATACCCTGGCAAAGCAGGTAGACCTAGGCTTAGAAGAGTATCGAATAGACCGCAGGACCGAAGGCTTCTTACACAACACTTCTCACAATATACATGGGACATCTCCTAGTAGCCAATGAATTAAACATTCCTTCTGCGGGTCAACATGGTTGATAGGTTGCGTAAGTCGTATGTGGGCGCAAAGGGCAGCACATGTGGTTTTGACCGAAGGGGAAAAGCACGAAAGAGCCCGCGCCCATTCCGACAAATACAACAATACTGTATCCTGGGTTCAAATCCCATTTTCTCTGTAGGGGACGTAGTTCAATTGGTAGAACGCATGTTTTGCAAGCATGAAGCTGTCGGTTCAACTCCGATCGTCTCCAGATAAACAAGTGATATATTGTAGACGAGCAGTATAGGTGCTTGGATGAATTACGCTTTCTACTAGCCGCAGGAGATCTCGTTATGCTTTGCACTTTAACTTGACTTTGGAAAAAAAAATAATCTGAAAACCAAACTGAATAATTTGTAATAAAACGTGTTGAGGGTGATGGAGGACACGTAGCGTTCTTCTAACGCTGGCAATGTAAATAGTTGGCTGCGCTCTATGCTCGGGTAGAGGGTTGGTGCCCCAATGCATGCATGCCGCGGGCAGCAGTGCCCTTGGATTTCCTCCCCTTGTGTCTTGCTCTGCAAAGCCACGATGTTTATGTTTCTCGAGTTGGCTGCTTCGCAGCCAAAGAAACAGAAACATCGTAGTGTTAAGCCAGCAACAATTACGGTATTTTTCTACCATAATACAAACAGTAGCTATATATTGGCCCGCGTAGCTCAGATGGTAGAGCATTCCCATGGTAAGGGAAAGGTCTCCGGTTCAAGTCCGGTTGTAGGCTCTGTAAAAGGAAAAATGATTAAATATGGCTAAAACCAAACAAATCAAAAATTTTACTTTGAATTTTGGACCTCAACATCCTGCTGCTCATGGTGTTTTACGATTAGTATTGGAGATGAATGGAGAAGTTGTAGAACGCGCGGAACCGCATATTGGATTACTTCAGTGCGGCATAAAGCCGCTGACGCCGAGTCGGCATATCCTATGCCGCTAGCTATGTCCTGCTCGTTCCCCACCACGGGTGGCGCGTGGAGGCAACTCCCGCGTCATAAGCACCGGGCAAAAGGCGTTTTGTTGGACAACTCAAGTGAGGCAAATCGCTCAGGGGAAAGGAGGGAGAAGGTCGTGGAGGTGGCCTCGTTATCCACACTAGAGATCTCAACAGAGATGAACAGGGGTATGTTAATACCACCACTGTGGTTGACTTACCACCGGGCTTTCTTGGAGACGAGAACGCGTCGGCGGGTCCTGGAGTGCCCGTCAAGGGCGCACGCGTATTCCTGCGGGGTGATTATTACGACCAGCCCCTCCGCATCTCGGCACAGCGGAACGTGTAACCGGCCTAAGGTCCCGTTTCAACCGCCAATTTATTGTCCTTACAATGGGTGGGCTAACCACAAGGTACAGGCCAGAACCTTAGGTCGGGTAGGACGGCACTACTGGCAAATACTATCTAGCAAAGAAACGAGTCGTGAAGGATGAGGCTTGTGTCAAAAGCATACGGAAAAAGTCTAGCAGCAGGGAAACCGGGGAGGAACCGGTAGAGCTGCAGGAGCATAACCGGAAGGTCAAGCCAGGGAGGCCGGGTCATTTAACAGAAGTGGAAAGGTTCAAATCGGGACTAGAAGAAAGGGGAAAAATAGGTAGCTCGTAGGACCCCACTGTGGTTGAGGCGCGGGGGTGAGACCGCGGGTGTTGGATACGACAGATGGCGCTGCCCGAACTTCATGGAATTCCATGAACCAAGAAAACAAGCAGTCTCAAATTTACGCATGCACATTGCCAAGCTACCAAAACGGCTGCAGAGCATAGCATGTATATCTATTTTTTCTTACAGGCTTCGGACCTTCTTGAATCTCGGGCCACCTGTAATAAATGGCGCGAGCCGTATGCGAGGAGACTTGCATGTACGGTTCTTGGGGGGGTTCCGGCCGAGAGATCGGCGCCTACCCGACTAGAGGCACAGAAAAATTAATCGAGTATAAAACTTATCTTCAAGCTTTACCTTATTTTGATCGTTTAGAGGGCGACCGCGAAGTCATCGAATGAACTCCTCCGAAATGGAGGTGCTGCAGAAACCCGCGGTAAAACAGATACGACTAATCGACATATAGAATATGGCGACGACGACAGCATGTCGTAGAAGGAGATAACTGGGAATAGCCAACCCTTGGCCGTATCTTCAACTGCATCCTTGAGTGTCAGTCAAATGGAGAGTATCATGAATGAGAGATGCCAGCGGAATGATCACCTGGGCGCGCTAGGCTATAAGGAAAATAAGCTTCCCTTGGCAAGATAACAAAGTAAGGCAAAATATTTTTTTTTGTTGGCTTTTAGTTTTACGAGTGCAGCCTCCTCCTACAACGTCTTTCTTCGTGTGTCGAGGATCTAAGGCGAGTATACCGGAGATAGAGACAGAAACTACGGTTCAATATGAATATAGCAAAGCATCTGAAGCATAACTACACACTCACACGATCTTGTGAAGGGATAGGAGCATTCGGTGGAACCGGTGAACCATACATTTCTTTAGATGGGGATGCGTGGGACAGAGGGCTTGTAGTACCTGCCTAGCCTTTGCTTCGAGAACCATGTAGACGGGGAAGGGAAGTGCTGCTGGAAAGCGAAAGGGAAGGGGCCTAAGTCGGCAGACCGACGCCGCGCACTCGAGCAGTTCGGAGAAGACCAGCCTACTCCATACTCTTTAGAAATTAAGCCAGAATGCGTTACTTTTGAGAAAGGAAGGAAGTCCGTTAATATTTGGTTCGTTCGCTAGCGCATAAACCAGACAGACGCTTTGTTCGAACCAGAGCTTGATCACCCGTAAGCGAAAATACTTTTGAGGTATAAACTCAACCATTATGACGCTGCGCTCCTGGTTTGCTCATCTAGAATCTAAGGGTAGCTCAAGTTAGAGAGCCGTGTGATGGGTGACCATCTCACACGGTTCGGAGAGCACTTTATTATGTGATGCGAGTGAATGTGTGCGGCATAGTTGGCATCAAATTCTGACTCTATTTATGTTTCTATGATGGCCCAAGAACATGCTTATTCTTTAGCTGTAGAGAAACTTTGTAATTGTGAGGTACCATTACGAGCTCAGTATATACGAGTGTTATTTCGTGAAATAACTCGGATTTTAAATCATTTACTTGCTCTGACTACTCATGCTATGGATGTGGGGGCATTAACTCCGTTCCTGTGGGCCTTTGAAGAGCGAGAAAAACTTTTAGAATTCTATGAAAGAGTTTCAGGAGCCAGGATGCATGCCAGTTACATACGACCAGGCGGAGTTGCACAAGACATGCCTTTGGGCCTAAGCGAAGATATTTTTCTATTTACACAACAATTTGCTTCTCGTATTGATGAAATAGAAGAAATGTTAACCAACAATCGTATCTGGAAACAACGATTAGTTGATATTGGTACTGTCACCGCACAGCAAGCTTTGGATTGGGGATTTAGTGGTGTGATGTTAAGAGGCTCAGGAGTATGCTGGGATTTGCGAAAATCAGCACCTTACGATGTGTATAACCAATTGATTTTCGATGTACCCGTAGGTACCAGAGGAGATTGTTATGACCGTTATTGTATTCGTATCGAAGAGATGCGACAAAGTATTCGAATCATTATGCAATGTCTTAATCAAATGCCTAGTGGCATGATTAAAGCGGATGATCGTAAGCTATGTCCTCCTTCACGATCTCAAATGAAACAATCCATGGAATCTTTAATTCATCATTTCAAACTTTATACAGAAGGTTTTTCTGTACCAGCTTCTTCCACCTATACCGCAGTAGAGGCACCTAAGGGAGAATTTGGTGTGTTTTTAGTCAGTAATGGAACCAATCGTCCCTATCGTTGTAAAATAAGAGCACCTGGTTTTGCTCATCTACAAGGGCTTGATCTTATGTCCAAACATCACATGCTATCAGATGTTGTTACCATAATTGGTACTCAAGATATTGTTTTTGGAGAGGTAGATAGATAGAATTACTATTTCACAGGTGGGAAGGACCCTTCTCGAGCCAAAAAAGATTTTTCTCGCGAAACTCGAAACGTCGCTGAATAATCTATGATGACTCACCAACATAGCGTGCGGAGAGGTATATACATAGCGAATTGCTACGGAATAATGCGCTATTTTAAGGCTTTTCTTTTCTTCCCTATGCCCTTCAATAAGCAGAGAAAATGAGCTTGCAAAGGTCACAGAGCGCAGTAAAAAAAAATCTATATAGATTTTATTCTGCCGTCTGCTTTACCCCCAGCATAGCGAATGACAGGGCCGGGTGGAACAATGAAAGCGCCCGCGGCCCATCAGGATCATGGCATTCCTACGTAATGCAATAAAGAAAGTCACTAATTTAATTATGTAACGACTAACTAAAATGCATCGTTATTAAATCTTTTGAGAGTGCAAGCCTAGAGCACCTACTTGACAAACACAAGATCAAATTGCTTAGAGAAAAGATTTTATATACAGAAAACAATCTGAAATGATAATACATAAGAGAGGTTGAATAAAAGCGCGAGAAGGGCGCAGCAACTCGAGGATCTATTCGCAGTTCACTTCATCTTATTATAAGATGATAGCAAACCTTGCTGCGGGCGATCAATCATCGTGGATGAAACATTGATACGGATAAAAAAGGCAAATACACCATGACACTAAAACAATTAACTTTTCATTTAAAAAAAAGGTCTGCTGGCAGAAATTCATCAGGGCGTATTACTGTTTTCCATCGAGGAGGTGGATCGAAGCGATTGCATCGGAAAATGGATTTTCAACGGAGCACTCCGTCTATTGGCCTTGTACAGAGAATCGACTATGATCCTAACCGTTCCTCTTGGATTGCTTTAGTACGATGGCTCGGAGCAATAGGACAAGCGGAGGCAGCCAATAGTCAAACACAAGAAAACGCTTGGCGTTTTCTTGGTCGTAGAGAAAAAAATCTTTTTATTTTCGGCCTCTTATTTTCGTCTTTCCCCCTGTTCGGGAAAGCCCAGAGAAGAAATTACGTTTTTTTCTCTGCCCTTTTCTCTCCAGAGACAAAGAGAGAGGCTGTAATTTTAGGCCCTTTCGGTAGTTTTCTCGATTTACCTAGGATAGCCTCAGCCGGGGCAAAGCCCGCTTTCTTTGCTTCGCGAATGAAAGACTTTGGAGGACATAATACGTTTTCTGGAGATGAAAACGGGAGATGGAAGATGCATAGCGGGGTGCAGAGAATCGAACGCAAAGCGCTTTCTTGGAGAACCAATATATTTTCTTCTTTTGAACCTAAGCATAACGAGAAGGGACCAATGGTTGAGGCGGGCAAAGTAGATCGTGCACCTTTCACTTATATATCAGCTAGTGATCAGTTAAAAGCTGGCAAGACGGTAATGAATTGTGATGGGTCCAAACTTTTGACCTCGTTCGATCAACATAAATCTTCCCCTAATTTGCTAGCCCATAACGACTTTCGGTCCCGAAACCACTTCGTTCACGAAGGCCAAAGGCCCCTCAGGGTGGAAGAGCCCGTGCAGCGTAGTCAGGCCGCTTTTTGGTTACGCCCCGGGGGGGACTACGCTCTAAGTGAGAATAAAAACATACTTGATTCCTATTATCAAATGGTAGGAAATTGTGTATCATTGGCTCATATACCTATAGGCACATGGATACATAATATTGAATGGAATCCAGGTCAAGGTGCAAAGTTGAGTCGAGCTGCAGGGACCTTTGCTCAAATAATCAAGAAATTCGAAAATACACCACAATGTATTGTGCGATTACCTTCGGGTGTTGACAAACTCATAGATTCCCAATGCCGAGCTACTGTCGGTATAGTGTCCAATCCTCATCATGGTAAACGTAAGCTTGACAAAGCGGGACAAAGCCGATGGTTAGGCAGACGTCCCATTGTTCGGGGTGTTGCTATGAATCCGGTGGATCATCCTCATGGAGGAGGTGAGGGACGCACGAAAGGGGGTAGACCTTCGGTATCACCTTGGGGAAAGCCCGCCAAGGGTGGATTTAGAACAGTAGTAAGAAAACGCAGAAATTAGTTTATGACACGATCTGTATGGAAAGGCCCTTTCGTGGATGCTTGCTTGTTCAAGCAAAAAAAGATCAGATGGAAAATTTGGTCACGTAGATCTTGTATTCTGCCTCAATTTGTCGGTTGCTATGCACAAATTTATAACGGAAAAGGTTCTGTTGGTTTGAAAATTACTGAAGAAATGGTTGGTCATAAATTTGGGGAGTTTGCTTCTACACGGAAACCTTCTTCCTCCGGGAGGAGAGCCTCGCCCTCGAGAACAAAGATAAGACGAAAAAAGGTACGATAGTTAACTATGGCGCAAAAAATAAATCCGATTTCAGTCAGACTGAATCTGAATCGTAGTTCAGATTCAAGTTGGTTTAGTGATTATTATTATGGAAAATTGTTGTATCAAGATGTAAATTTTAGAGATTACTTCGATTTAATACGTCCACCTACGGGAAAAACGTTTGGCTTTCGTCTCGGTAAGTTTATTATTCATCATTTTCCCAAAAGGACATTCATTCACGTATTCTTTTTGGATCGACTTAGCCGATCGAGACACACGGGCCTTGGGGCAATACAATCGGTCAAGCTGATTAGGCGTATTGACGACGCTACGAAGGTACAGCGAAACGAAGTCGAGATTCGGCGCTATGGATACGATGATAGGTTACCATCAATGCACGGAATCGATCAATTACTTTGGATTAGCGGTTGGATGGCCTCCAAAAAATCTACTTCTTTGAGGACCGATGCCCTTTTCGAGAATGATGACAGAAAAATGTCAGAAAAAAGCTATGCGTTTTCTTGTTTTGGTTCTTTGCGTCGAACTAGCGATGTATTTCCACAGACCCTTTTCGCGGCTGTGCGTGCTCCTCTAAATCATTTGGTCATGCAATACTTTTTTTATTCAAAGAACCGAATTCAATTTGATCCTCTTGTTAACATAGTTTCCAATTTGGCAGCACAGAGCATAATTGGGAAATATATTATGGAGGGAACGGGAGGAAAGGAGGACAGCTGGAAAAAAAGAATGCCTTCTATTCTGTCAAATAAAAGCATTTGTTCGAAAAAAAGGGGCTTAACCTATATGGACAAAACCGCGCAAGGCTCCTATGTGGAAGCCTTACGGGGTTCTACCCACTTCATCCGCTTGGCGGATGAGGTGGGCTTTGCAAGAAAAAATAGACCCGAAATTTCTCCGAACATCCAAACGGCTTATTCAGTTTGGCTTTTCTTCGAAACTATTAATTCCAGAAGGACGGAGATACGTTGCGCGGAAGAGCTTTTAGCTTTGCGCACGGCGCTCCCCAGCTTTGCCCGGGCACTAACGTTCCCACACCAAAATGCCCTCCACTGCTTACGCAAACAGAGCCTTTTAAGGCTTCGTTCTCAAATCCATCGCGAGCAAGGCGTGCCATTAGCTGATAATTACATGGTGAAAAACACAGAGCCGATTCGTCAACCACCCTGGTCTCTATCGGATTTTGGTGCTCCCTTCATTTCGAGAGATGCTGAATGGAGGAAAGTTCACTCCTTGTTCAGTCGTTATTATTATTGGAAAAAAATGCAATTTTTTTTATCTGATCAAACGAAAACTAATACGTTAATTAGGCCAGTCAAAATAGCTTCTGTTTATCAAAGCGCCTCTCTAATTGCTCAAGAAATATCTTGGAAACTAGAACAAAAAAAATCATTTCGACAAATTTGTAGATCCACATTTCAAGAGATTGAAAAATGCCAATATGTTAAAGGAATCCGTATTTATTGCTCGGGCCGATTAAATGGCGCGGAAATAGCTAAAACTGAATGCAAAAAGTACGGTGAAACCTCTTTACATGTATTTTCCAATCAAATCGATTATGCAAAAGCACAAGCAGCTACTCCTTATGGGATTTTGGGTGTCAAAGTGTGGGTTTCATATTTTCAACACAAAAAAAGGGACAAGTTGTGCTATATCCAAAACGTACAAAATTTCGTAAATATCAAAAAGGCAGATTTAAGGGTTGCAAAGCAGACGGTACACAACTTTGTTTCGGAAAATATGGCATGAAAAGTTGTGAAGCTGGTCGTATCTCATATCAAGCAATTGAAGCAGCGCGTCGTGCTATAAGCAGAGAATTTCGGAGAAATGGTCAAATATGGGTAAGAGTTTTCGCAGATATTCCTATTACTAGTAAACCCACCGAAGTCAGAATGGGAAAAGGAAAAGGGAATTCTACAGGTTGGATTGCTCGTGTGGTAGAGGGACAAATCTTATTTGAAATGGATGGTGTGAGTTCGTCAAATGCGCAACAAGCTGCCACATTAGCGGCGCATAAACTATGTTTGTCAACCAAGTTTGTTCAATGGTTTTAATTAATTGATGGATGAAGAGCAATTGGAGAGGCGCGGGGCAGAACGGGGAAAGTGGGTGAAGACCAGGTTTGTAAACTTATGGCCTCTATCGGCCCGAAAACGAACAAGCAGTCGAAACGATAGAAGTGTTGAAACCGTGAAGCGAGTAAAAAATTTATTATTATAAATAATTCATGGTCTTTGACCCCGGTAGCGGAGAAAGAGCCTAAAAAAAGGAATAAATATCTATAGAACGTTCTTTGCCACGCTTCTTAAAATGGAGGAACGGCGCGACTTCCAATTTATTTGCGATGCGACTAAAGTATTTAGCCCGCGGAACAGAATAAAATGCCTTAAGGCCGAAGGCCTCGAGTTCAAGACGATTATTTTGTTCGCAGCCTTCTGGGTGAACCATGTAATAGATTAAATTGCGTAGCGGAGTTTTGTTCCACACAGCACTTTTATCGTTTTTGAATATAATAAAGCGCATGGCGTTGAGGTCGAAGACCCCCGAGTGAAGCGCGAAGGCTTCCGGGCTAAAATATTTGCTGCGAAAAGTTAAAAACCATTTTTTTCGCTTTCTTGGGGCGCGAAGCTGATCAAGAGCTTGCTACTACGTCCTCCCACGCTTCCCTCCCCATTATGTAGAAGGAAGGCATAGCAGACCGCTATTTCTGAATCAGATAGGGGACAGTGCTTATATTCGTTTCCACCTGAAATAAAAAGAAAAGCAGCCAACTTATGTTCACTCCAAATAGACTCCGTTTTCATTACGAAAATTTATTACGTCAAGATTTGTTCTTAAAATTGAATTATGGCAACATTATGGAAGTTCCTAGATTGTGTAAAATAATAATAGTTCCAAAGGCACCCTCTAATTTGATAGAAAATGTAAAATTAGCTATGGAGATTGTTTGTGGTCAGAAATTCATACGAACACGAAGCAGAGATTCGGCGGTAAAGTCGTTTCAATTTAATAAATTTCTATTGAATCGAGAGTCGAAAAAAGACACAGGATATGTCACTTACCTAGCACAAAGCACTCTACGAGGGCATACCATGTATAATTTTGTGGAAAAACTTATTACGATAATATCTTTCTACGATTACCCAGTTAAGGTACAAAAAAGCTCCATTCAATTGTCAATGCCAACGCCGTTGTTACGATTATTTCCGGAGATACAAAATCATTTCGAGATTTTTGAACATATTCAAGGGTTTGATGTAACTATTGTTACTTCGGCCAAAACACAAGATGAGGCTTTCATTTCGTGGAGTGGTTTTTTGCAAAAAGAGGTTTAGTCATATGTCAAATCAAATTATGCGAGATCATACACGTAGATTACTTGTGGCTAAATATGAATTAGAGCGAATGCAATGTAAAGCTATTTCTCGACACAAGAACCTCCCTAATCCAATACGTTATGAATATTTTTTAAAGTCGTCTAAGTTGCCGAGAAATAGTTCCAGAACACGAGTAAGAAACCGATGTATTTTCACAGGTCGCCCTCGTTCCGTATATAAGTTATTTCGCGTTTCTCGTATAGTTTCTCGCGAATTAGCATCTAAAGGTTCTTTGATAGGCATAAACAAATCGTGTTGGTAGTTAATGGAATAAAGGTTAGCTTTGCGAGTACCATACCCAAGACGCACTTGCTGGGCTTTGTTACCATAAGGTTGCAACATGCCCCACTCCCAATGGATCAGCAGTATTGAGGCGGTTATACTGGGATGCGCGAAAGCCCCTCCTAAGCTGAACCATGTAAAAAATTATGTAGAGGACGGTTGCCTCGATTTTCCCGACTGAAGTTATGAAATTGGCATTATAACGAGAAGAATGCGGTCCTGTTTCCGAAGAGGTCAGAACCGAAATAGTGAATGGAAAGCAGGGTCCTTTTAAATGAAGGATATTGAAACCACGGGCTTCGCCCCAAGTTCGAGAAAATCTCGCCGGGCGTAAACCATTATTGTATTACAATCCTACCTAACCATGTGGCTACTCTCTGCGTACTAAGATGCGCGAGTTGATGGCGTGGAACAACTCCATTGCCATAATTATACAAGATTTTGATTAGGTTACGCGCAAATCTTATCCGCTGCAATGAGCAGGCAAGGAATTCGTGTTGTTTCGTGCAGCGTGCTCGAATGAGCGTACAAGGAAATATCTATCCGCCCGCGTTTACTAATAAAATAGATTCTACCGCCTCTGTCACCTTACCTTAATGAGCTTTTTTAACATAAGAACTTTCAAACGCGTAATGGTCAAATCCCGTGAAATAATAGTTCAACCTATACCCAAGCGGAGGCCAGAGCTCTTATTAGACCGCGAAAGACTTATAAATAGAATATCTCCATAGTTAGTTCACCATAGGTGCGATTACTGGCATGTAGTCCATAAAGAAAGTGACTATACAATGATAACTGGTGAATCTGCACCTTGATCAGAAGGTCGCGGCTGGGAGGGGAGGATGCTTTTAACATCTAACCCTCGCGTGCCACTTGCCATCAGCAAATCGCGCGAAGTAATACTAGATTTGCGGATGAACCGAAAATGCCCTGAGTCCGCGGACGCCCGACGATAGTACCTCTGAGAATCCACTTTAGCTGTATGAAGCGGAAGCTTTCACATATAGTTCTGAGGACCTACCTATTTCAATCATTCAAAAAGAAAAACGAGAGAATCAAACGCTTACTTTTGTCAGCATCAAAGTGTCTCTGGTGTTTCCGTTTTGTGTCTCTATCGGGATCATCCTTTCACCATTTCGTACAATGCAAGTTTTCTATCAATAGATTCTGTAGGTAAGCAAACAGAAGGTTGAGAATCTTTTTAAAATGTCATTTTTTTTTATTGAATTTATTCCGAAAAAATGAGAAAAATCTCTGGACCGAAAGTCTCTGATTTCTCCACCAACAACTCGTTTAGGACTTAGTATAATAAAGAATCTTATCCACTTCAAAGTGGGCTTTGATACGGGATCGTGAAGTACGAAAAGCCGATGGCGAGATTCTATGCCAAGTTTATAAAAAGAAATTAAGTCAAGTTTATGGAAGCCAAATTATTTTGTTCTTTGGAGATAATTGGAATTGGGTACAAAGCCAGTACTAATCCGCGAGGCTCTATTTTATATCCAAAATTAGGCTTTAGTCATGAGATTCGACTCCAAGTCACGTCTGCAGTTCGCGTCTCTTGCTTTAAGCCCAATATCATTTGTCGTACCGGGATAGATCATCAAAAAGTAACTCAATTTGCTGCCAGCATCAAAAGTTGTAAACCTCCTGAAGTTTATAAAGGAAAAGGTATACAATATCGAAACGCGATTCTACATAGAAAACAAGGTAAAAAAAAATAAATCATGTCATATATTTTAGGAACTAATTTAGTGCTGAATGAACAAGTAGAAATTGCTTTAACTCGAATCTTTGGACTTGGCCCTAAAAAAGCAATTCAAGTGTGTGCTCAATTAGGTTCTAATGATAACATTAAAGTTAATAAGTTAACTAAGTATCAAATTGACCAAATTATCAAAATAATAAGTCAAAATTATTTAGTTGATTTAGAATTGGCAAGAGTAATTCAGAGGGATATTAAACAATTGATGAGTATTGGTTGTTATCGCGGTTTTCGCCATAATGCGGGATTGCCCTTACGTGGTCAACGAACTCATACTAATGCTAAGACTTGTCGCAAAGTCAGAAACGTTTCGATCAATCAACGAAGTTGAGTCAGGCCGCAGGCTGTAAGTTTTTTTTATTATCCATGATAAATGATGAAGGCGCGAAGCGATGTGTAATGAAATTGAAATTTCATTACACATTTTGTTATTGGCTTTTTCTTCGCAAAAACATCATCGATTGGTAGAGCCGGCTCCTATTGGTCGGCATATGGGTGCAACGAGTCAAAGGGCGCAGTAAATCTATATATATATATTTTTTTTTTGAGTCATCACATATTTTCCATCTATTCTGGCATCGTAACCGCTTTTCGGCAGGGCGGGCCTGGATAATAGAATCTCTCACCCAGAGAACCAAAAGCTGTGGCGTTCTCTTTCGCTCATCAGACAAAATCTAAACATTCAAAAAAAAACTCATGCAGAAGATAAAAAAGCACGGTATTGCATATATTCGATCAACTTTAAGTAATACCATCATTACTGTAACAGATCATAAAGGAGATACAAAAACTTGGTCCTCCTCAGGTTCATTGGGGTTCAAGGGATCTCGTCGCTCAACCAATTATGCTGCTCAAGCAACTGCAGAAAATGCTGCCCGAACTGCTATTCAACTGGGGATTAAGTCAGTTGAAGTTGAAATAAAAGGGTTGGGTTATGGAAAGGAATCGTCGCTACGTGGTTTACGACTAGGAGGTCTCATTATTACCAAAATTAGGGATATGACCCCAACCCCACATAATGGATGCCGACCCCCTAAAAAACGCCGTGTTTAAATATCATCATAAAGTTATTCATTTTCAATTACTTGACAATGCAATATAGTGAAATCCCGGGGTACAGGCCCGGTTTCACCATTTTCTAATGCTAATGTAAGAAGCCCTTGTTAGCATTTAACAGCGGGTTTATCCCATCTGGGAAGATAACAACAAGTGCCACTCCTTTCCAGTTTTATTATAAAAATAAAAACCAACCAAGTTTGTGGGTAAAGATACTTTCTTTCTGGAAAGAACAACAAGAAGTAACTTTGGATCAATTTATTACACGGATTTTCTTTTTCGGGGAGAGAAGGATCAAATAAACTCGGAAGCGAACCCGGGGTTATTTCACTCGTCTTATAGAAGATTACATAGACGTGATAAAAGGCCGAAAAAAAATATATTTTTGCTACGCCCGCAATTACAATTACATAGTAATTGCATTCCTCATGAAACTGAGTATGAGGCACAACTCTCAGCCATACGACTCCAGTCTCTCCTGGCCTGCTTCACTAGTCAAGATCGTGTAAATAGAATACGTCTTTACGCCTTCATTTGTGTTCTAACCACATGAAATGAATAATATGACATCACTTGGCTAAATGGTTGGGTTGGCCTCATTTCGATTGATCAGCCCTTGAATGGTCATTGTTTTGACAGAAACAAAAATGAAATTGTTATGCTAGAAGGTGCAAAATTAGTGCGACCCGTTGGCCCACGAACTTGAAAATACTTAAAAAAAATATATATATTTTTTTTTTTGCCGGAACTGAGTATTCTAACTCTTGTCGGATGCGGGTGCAATCCCTGTCGCGCGGTAATGTCCCGCAAACTCTCGATCATTACATGGGAGTGGCAACCCCAGAATTCATAGCAGAATGGTCGCAGGAAGAAAACCGAGAGGAACACTTTGGTTAACGAGTTAAAGCTTCGGTGCCCGATCACCTTCGGTATGCTGAACCCTTACTAGGGGCTAGACCACGAGTCAATGGGGACGAGTATGATTAGCTTGATTTCTAATCATAGGCATTCTGGGAATACAGTAAAAGAGGCCAGGAAAGTAGTTGCTTTCACTACGTTACGTGCGTGTTCCACCCCCCGCAGTATTGCTCGTCTCTCAGGTTTTCGCAACGATCCGACTCGGGAACGGGGTAACTACCTTGAACTCCAAACAGATGATCGTAGGGTAGGCTAGCCAGGCCACATGTTCATTGGTAGCAGGATTCTCCAAAAAGCGAAAGCGCGGTGATAAATTATTGTGATATGCTTACTTGGAGACTCATAACTTTGAAAAAAACTGGGTGTTCCGGGTAAAATATATATATATATTTTTTAAGTGATATTTTTCAATAAAAAATCGATTTTTTTTACCTGTGGCCTGGACACGCTATGCCCCGGCCAAAGGCCGAAGGGCTTTTGTTCAGATCAGAATCCGGAATCTATAAGGCTTCGCGGCAGAATGACCATAGAGAGCAAAACGCAAGCACTCCGAAAGAGGCTAACGGCTGGAATACAGGCCATATTGATTAGGTATATTAAAAAAATATGCAAACTTTTAATTGCTAAAATTTTTTTCTACATGGCCAAACTTTCGAAAATACAAACATTATGAGAAGAGCCGTATGAGGCCGTAGGCCCACGTACGGTTCGGAAGCCGAGCTGCGTCAGCAATAGAGTGGCTTAGGTTAACATTGGAGCAGGAGCAGCTACCATTGCTTTAGCGGGAGCTGCTGTAGGTATTGGAAACGTATTTAGTGTGCGCCTCACTAGAGCGCGTTTGGATCAGCGAAGGTCAATAGATTATCGCCTGGGCGGTCCCCTAACCCGTAGCGGGAACAGACCGCAGGGAACCATAGCATGGGGCCTGGTCAAGTTTCGTGGCACGGTTATCGCGAGTGCGTCAGGGTCAAGCGTTACCCCTTCCGACAAAGGTGGCCCGGAAGGCTCCAAGGCCCAACTAAATTCTTGGTGCGAACAACCCTCCGGGGGAAACTGCGAGGAGCATAAAAAACCGCTCACTGGCCTAAACCACGAACAAGCACCCAAACGTGAAAGCGAGGGATCACCCCAATGGACCCTTTAAGGTTAACACTTGGGTACATGCCAGCCAAAGAGCCCAGGTATAGACTGGAGAGAAATGGGTGACAGATCAGCCATAAGTACTCCGGAGGATACACTGGGCAAAGCAGGTCGTGCATGCGACGACGATGCCCGTAACGTGAAAAATTTCGGGGAAAGGGCTGTAAATGGTAATGTGCCACCCTTTACAGACAGACGCGGGCATGCCCGCGTCTGTCTGTAAAGGGTGGCAAGGATCAGCGAAAGCAACTACTGGAACTGACGCCGATGAAAAGCGCGGCGGACCGGTGGCGCCTCCCACGCTCTAACTTTAGCCGGATAGCATAACCTACAGCCGGCCAAGGCTGCTTTCCACAAATTTTTTGGTCCGAACCTGCGGATCACAAGGAAGGGGCGGAAGGTAGCGTCACTGTACTACTCACTTTCTTGAAAGATCTGAGAAAGTTTCACATAAAATAAAAGCCCCCGCTTTACTTCTTTACTTAGTGAGATAACTACACTCGAAGAACTTTATTCTAGAGCGAAGCGTGGCTGCAGCCGGGCAAATCACTCACTCATGATACACGGATGGATCCGACTTATGCAGTAGCACAAAACAGCTTGCACTACATCACTTAGGACCCAAAGACCAAAGGGCTCTTTCTTATTAAAGTAGCCATAGCCAAATCTAGAAAATAGATCACCCTATGCTGCAAATGCCATAGTTATGAGGTGCACACGGGAGAGGAGGGATGGAATCGCATAGTAGTCGTGTGTCCTTATGCAGAGAGGACTGGTAGTGCTTATACGGCAAGGAGCCGCAGGAACTGAAAAATTTTGCCATGGACGAGCCACATGCGGGGAAACTCGCACGTGTGGTTCTGACCGGGGGGGAACAAAGCACCCTATCGGAATTCTTCGATGTGCGGAGCTTCGCATCTGAAACCCGATGACGCTCTGCGTTCTGCCGGGGCCTTGGGCAGTAATCCAACTCCCGCCAACTCGCGAAGAGCTGGCAATGCCGCGGAGTTAGGGAAGTGGCTTGTTCAAGTGTAGGCGGACGAATCTCGACAATAGCCGCTCTTATAAACTAGGGGGGATTATTCCTATCACAGGTTGCCGCCCTTACTTGAGTATACCGAGAATCGACGGTGAAAGGGAGCCCCTAGGGGGGGAATGAACGACCTGTGGTCGCCGACTAACGTCGGTTGGGCTTAGAAAGCACTGAACAGGCTGGGCGGGTCGACGGAGATGATAGCTACGAGGATGGTAATCCTGGTGACAGAGATATACATTCGGGGATGAATGGAAAACCTCCCACAGAAAAGGCCGCAGGTCTAGATTCTTTCTCTGGCGAGGAATGTAGTTCCGGCTTTTTATCAGAAGAAAGCAAAAAAAAAATACTGTTTTTTGTGCTGCTTGCCTGGCAAAATTCCTCAATTTTACGCGTGAACCTAATGGGAAGTATGAGAACCTGATGGAGATAATATCGGACTTGAACGCACTGCTAGCAGCTGAGGATAAGCTGGAATCTAACTCGGATAGGAAGGGGATGGGACCCGACAATGAAAACACTGGAGGGTATTAGTCCATAATTGTTCCGAAAAGCCTAAGAGAGCCCGTAAAAAATCTAAATTTTTTCTTTTTCGCTGCGCGTCGAGAAACCCGTAGGGAACCCGGAAGATCATATTGTACCAAAGGCAATGCATATGACTCTCGAAGGCCGCCATTCCTTAGACATATTCGGAGGTGACGGCACTCGGGGGGATCGAAAAGAACTTGGATGGCAATCTCGTGGTTACTGTAATTTCCATTAGAAAGTGTTATGACACAATCGACCGGCACCGCTTAGTCTTCATTCCTTTGTAAGAAATCCGGTTTATTGAGTGAATATCGAAGTTATTGCGAGGCAAAGGCCACAGCAGGTATATCTTTTCTTTCATTGATTCAGTAGAAAACCCCACCTGAAGCGGAAGTCTCACAAGGTTGTAACATATCACTCATATTTCGCAATATTTACCTGGACGAATCGGCGCTAAAAGATCCGACGTGACTCCACCTCCCGAACCCCAAATCCAAAGTAGGAAAAGGCTATCGCTATGTCAAAAGCAAGGACACAAGCTCATGGCGAGAACAAAATGATGCTGCCCAGACTAAAAGCTTATGATGGAACTGAAAAAGTTGTTGAAGGGGCGCAGCAAATATGTTGCGCCCTTGCTGCCGCGTTGTTATTCTCTGGCTACACTCGCCAAGCGTACAAGGGTCTTCAGGGCGCGAATATTTTCTGAGGAAGAGAATGAGGAAATAACGTAAGATATGAAAAAAGAGGAGCCGTATGATGGGCAACTATCACGTACGGTTCTATCAGGGGGGGGAGTTGTGTATTACGGGTACGCCGCGAAGGGCGATATGAAAATGACCCCCTATCCAACCTCATTCTGTTGCGCGAAATCCATCATTGGCTAAGCAATTATTTGGTTATGCCATTCTAGGTTTCGCTCTAACAGAAGCTATTGCTTTGTTCGCCTCAATGATGGCCTTTTCGATCTCATTTGTTCTTCAATTTTTCGGTGCTGGGATCTTTTGGGAAGAAAAACATATTTTGGCTGCACCCTATTCGCTTTGCGAATAGGGCTGCGCCCAAAAAATCTAAATTTTTTGGCACCTTAGGGCCGAACGATTCGTACGTTCGAGCCCTTCACCACTTACTACCAACAGCATAAGCATAAAAGAACTGAACTGACAGAGGTTTTAACCTTTACAATTGCTTTGGGAACAGAGCCCTAAAGACTCATTGGATGGAAAGAGAAGCAGGACAAATAGATATATATATATATATATATCTATTTTTTTCTCTTTTAGCTGCTTCATTTCTTGTTACAAATAATCTCTAATAATCTTTAATAATGCATAGCTTCGCGTGCTTTTCGATCGATGATGGGGATCGAAGACCCAAGGCCGCTTCGCGCCTTGGGTCTATATATTTTTTTTCCGGCCGCGCGCCTGCGGCGGCCCCCGGTCTTCGTTAACTCACCAAATGCTTCCGCGTTCTTCTACGCCACTAACTTTG